TTAGAGCAACTTATTAAATTGAGTAAATTTATCAAAAACGAGTTTTTGAAGGATTAAACCCGCGGAATTTCCTCGCGTCGAGAGTTATGTAGAAATTTAGAGAATTTCTCACCCGATATGCATTTAAAAGAAATATACTCCTAAGTAATAACCTTTGCAAAAAGAAGCTTCACTTCACATAGTGAAAACGAATAAAAATGAATTAAACGCCGATTCACTAACTTTTGCGACTCTGCTCTGCTTTGCTCGTACGAGATTTGTCGTGAAATTCAATAAAATTTGTGATACGGCAAGAGCTAATTCTTCGATACAATAACTAAATTTGAGGAATTTTCTATTTATTCCCGCACGCCCACGAGATGCGCAAAATAAGGTTAAGCAACTGCTTGATTACTTGCACTCCCTCTTGAATCTGTACGAATCACACTCCTTCATATACGTCGGGAGTCCATTGATGAAATGGAAAAAGGGACAATTTGAAAGCTGTTCCAGCTAAAATAAACGCAGCGGAGATGTAACTTATAGGGGAATATCGACTAGATAAAATTCCATCAAATACTTCATCAATCTGAAGCTGCCCACCGGAAGGTCCATACAGCAAAGAAAAACCATATAGTAAAAAGGATGAACTAACTCCGCTCATCAGTAAGAATTTCATACTTGCCTCGCTCGATCTTATGTCCCTTTTGGTATATCCGGATAAGAAACAGGAAGATAAAGCTAAGAATTCCAGGGACACATAAATGGTTACCAAATCACTAGCACAGCTAAGAACCATCCCCCCCAAACCTGCAGTTAACTTAAACAACGAAAATTCTGCCAAAGCCATTTTCGAACAAAGTATGTAATCAACCGACAAAAGAACAGATAGCAATGAACAAATCAATAGAAAAAATCTGGATATATTGCTAAAATTACTGGTATGAGAATGCTCAGAAGCGCTGAAAAATTTCCACTGACATAGCAGGATAACCACGCCAACTAATATGGATATTAGAAAAATTTTGTGAAGCAAAATTGTATTTCTACCCTTGCTTGACAAGTCAATTACAACTATTGTAATTAGACTTAAAATCAAAGTAATTTCTGGTAAAATTGGCAAATTGACAAGGGTGGAAATTAATTTTAACGAAAAAGGGTTGATATCATTCGTAATAGAAATCCAGGTAATATTTGAGATTGGGTTCTTCCGTGTCACACCCTTTAAAGAAAGGGAAGAGTGAGGATTTAGATACTTTCACAGTTAAATACTTTCATATCTCTGTAACTATGTAAACTGGACGAGGTACAAATGTGTACCTAATCAGTCAATTTGACAAGAAGTTTGAGATAAACTGAATTCATTATAAATTGGTTGCTGAGAGAAACTTGCAGTGTTATTAAAGTATTCTTTCTAATACGGAAAATTTGACTGAAACGGACCAGATCAAAGTTAAATGCCAAACTCTTCGACTATTTGAAAGTTCATATTTGCTAGAAGCGAGAAGTTGATTTCGTATTTCCAGGTCGAATGTAGATTGCAAAAGACGAATTGTACTCTTGTGTTTACCGGCTAAAGTGCGGTTGCACGAAATTTGCAATATATATCTTAATCTACGCAACTCATCTCGATTCATTGACGCACCATAATACAGGAAAAAGACTTGCCAAAGTTGTACATACCTATTCAAAATTTCACCACCTGTCAAAACAGCCCAGGACGATTTACCAACCGGCCGTCCGGTACCATCACAAAATTTAAGCTTCGTCAGAATCTTAATTATTGTTGATATTGGAATCCTAGGGTGAAATTTTATTTCATTTAAAATACCGATGTGTAAACTCATCGTGGTTTCAATCCGGACATTTTTTGGAACTGGTCGCAGAGTTGGCTTGTAACCTAAGAATGAGATACAACTGGTGGATAATAGTTCCATACATGGCTGGCTAAATCTAGGTTGATGATGGAAATGATGCTTGAAAAGTGTCGAGAAGTAGTAAAGCCATTTCTTTGCAAAATAGCGACTTCCGCCAAAAATTGTAAGAAATTTGCTTCCATATCTTCCGTAGTGAATACATGACCTTCGGTTGAAATAGGAGTCGACGCCTGCTGCTGCACCCAATTCAAAGTCACATATAGAAACGTTTCTATCTTTCCGAAAAATGTTGTAATGCTCAATAGATAGAAAATAATTGACTCGTGAATTAGATATCCGCTTCCACGAGATTAGCAGAAGTAAATCGATCTCGTAAATGTAGAAATTTCGAAATAAAGTGTCGATACTATTTTTTTCTATTACTTGACAAGAAAAAAGAGTCCTCTCACAAAAAATTTTGTTGCAAGAAACTATTCTTAACAAATGTGGAAGTGAAACATCTCGAATTTTTCGTCGAAACAAGCGAATTGGGGTTTCCGAATGGAGACTTTGTGGTAAGTCCGCTTCTGAAACATGATTAGATTTAGTAAATCTATCTTCCATAAATAGAAATATTGAATGGATGGACTGCGATATTTCTGACCTACTACTTGCCCTATCTACCGCCCAGCGAAATAAAGAAATGCTTAGGGTTAAACATATTATTTTTAGAAGTGGGTAGAAATGCATATCTGCATTTAATCTATCGGTTGAGTTTCGAACAAATTCTGAATCAACAATTTCTAAATAATTACGGACACGCATGATACCAATTAGACGTCTGACTGCCACTGTACTCCATGCCCCGGAAACCAACTCAATGTTCAACCCATCTGATCGCTGTTTACTATTCATTAAATAAAAATTCTCTTCGAACAGAAAGAGAGTTGGACATAGAAAAGAATCTTTGTTAATGTAAAGCGTCTCGTTTTTTTGCAACGCACCAGATTTAGTGAGAGATCCGTAAGTGGCTTTCGTCGCGGTAACTCCCAAGCATTGGTATTTTTTATACAGAAATTTTTTTTTTCCCTCGGAAAATCTGAGGTGTTAACAATTTCGTCTACAAGTTATTTACAGATCCAAATTTGCTTAAAACTCGGGTGATTTGCCAGTATCATTCTTGCCGAAACTGAAATTTGTATCTCACGTGGTGAGAAATGAAATTAGTAAATATTTCCTGCATTAGGAAATACTTACTAATCTGTTTCCTGTCAGAGGGACATTCATTGAAATAAAATTAAGTTGCCCATCAGGAGACCTCTTACCCAGTCGTAGCAAGTAATGCCAATCATCGGATATGAACTCATCTGCCTTTCAAATCCAAGTTGAATTTTTCAGAGATCTTTCTTTTGGTATTAATCCTTTTCTTTGCCCGAATTATTCATCTCACATCTCTCCCTCCTCCTCTACTCCACCTCTTCATTGCATTTCTAAGAATATCTTCAATATTGCTTCTCGCAAAATAGATCTTGGCGTAGAACCAATAATCTTTTCTAAATATGCTGCTTCTCAAAGGAATGACGAGTACGACATATAGGTAAAGTGCGAGAAAGAAAGAGGGATAATACAAAAGCATCTGAAAATATCTGTAAACTAAGCCCGTTAGATTCTCCTAAATTATTAGATCCTCCCAAATTCCGATTTTTCCCCCTGGAATTCGGTTTTGACTTGTTCAAACAATTTTGCTCGTTTCAAAATGTCACGAACAGTTTCTGTCAATTTAGCTCCGCTTCTACACAATGAAACAATAGCCAAAATATCTAGCTGGGTTTCCTCCTTCCGGGGGTTATAAAACCCAATCTCCCTAGTAACTTTCCCATCTCGCCGAGATTGAGCGTTAATTGCGACTATTCGATAGGTCATTTATCGAGATAGGTACATGCAGAGATGAACCCCCCCGCGAAACCGCATAGGAAAGTTTCAGTTCGTGCGGCTTAAGGCATAACTCTAGCTGGATAGATTAATACTTTTTTTCCAAAGTAAAAAGAGGATAAGTTGGGAGAGAAAGACACTTATCACTCATAGCATCCGACGCGGGTCCCTTTCGTTGAGTTATCTTTTTGCGAATCACCGCCCTCTGGAGTGGAAAATCATTTATTTTAATCATTAAAAATAAAAAAGAGGCAAGATACTTGCTTTCTTCCCTCTGCTTCTTCACCCCCTAATGGGTTCATTAGGTAGATATTCGACATGCCCTCGTTCGTAGATCGATTTTGTTTATTGAGAATCCTCAGGTTTAGGCCTAACCCCAGGGCTTCTCGAAGTGAGAGTTGGTAGCAACAGAACCTATCTCCGTTGATCCCCAGAGTTAAATGGAAAAACTCATTTCGCTAAGTAAACTTTTTTTTTCACACCCGCATCGAGAGATGAAACTCAATTGGCACTAGATAATTGAATCATTTCACTTCAGTGGTGTTGTCAAAATAATTTACTTCCACATTTTAGCGGGAAATGTTTCTTCATTTCAAACGAGAAGAAATGATAGACTGATGAGGCTTTGCTACTCCATTTTCTAGAAATAACCATAGATACCACTTATACCAAGATATATAGATAAACTCAAGTATATCCTTCAAGTTTCATTAATTAATGGGTCTTTAATAAATGTCGAAGTGAAAACGTCTTACGCTTCGGAAAGAACCGGCGGTTACTGAATTCCGCATAAACGATCTCGGTGTTCGAGTCACCCGTTGCTTCCTGCCATATCGTTTCAGGCGTAATTTCACCATAATATATAAAAGCCAATTTTTTTTTTTATTGTTAAATACTTCGTAGTTACCTAAGTATCACCGATTTTTGGTACCAATTTTTCAGTGCTCCCAAAATGAAATTGAGTTAAATGTTCTGAAACTTATCTAACATGATTAACTGACTAGTTTCTCGAACTAAGCTGGTAAGCTGGGGGCTTAATCTTTCTTTAGCTGCATACGTCACATCAATTGTAATTTCCGAAATATTGTTTTGTTTCGCAAAAATCTCGGTATTTTTTCTGATTTTCCCCCTTACAAAACCGGGGATTTTCTTCAGTTCCGACTCAGCTTCGGGGGCCCAGTCAATCTCTCTTCTATCTGTCGATAAGGACTTGGTGTTTACTCCTTTGGTGTCGTGCCCTCCAAAAACGTCTGATGGGTGATCTTCCATACCCAGATTAAATGAATTGTAAATTAGATCCGATATTTGATTAGTTCCCTCGTAACCCAGAAAAGGTCGATATCCTGGAGGAAAATTCTGAATATGAACTGGCGAAGAAATAACTCCACACGGAATATCAATACGTTTCCCAATATGACGCTCCATCTGAGTTCCAAATATAGCAGAGGGCTCAATACGGGCTATCGTATCCCCAACTTCGGTATGATCTTCCGTAACTAGAATTTCATCACACAAACCTTGAACCTGCTCGTTGAACCATTCCGCATCATGTTTGCAATACGTGCCTGAGCAACTCACACGAATTCCCATTTCTCTCACAAGAATCTTGGTAATCGAGGCGGCATGAGTTGCATCCCCGGAAACCGCTGCTTCTTTTCCAGCCAAATTTTGACAATCGATAGATTTGGAAAACCAAGCTGCTTGGGAAACAAATTTGGTTTGATTTTCAACATATAAATCGTAGTTAAGTTCTTTTTCCAGTAGTACGAAAGCCCACAAATTTACAGGTTTCCCAATCTGTGCAATAAAGTCGGCTATATTCAAAATACCTATCGGAGTTGTCGATATGTGAGGCATTCCATATTCCTTTTCGAGAAGAGTTGCTGCCATCAAACCCATCTCCCGATAAGGCACTATATTAAACCAAGCTCTTGGCAAATTCTTTAGATTCTCGAGAAATTCCCCCTCCGGGATTACTTGATTGATTGACACTCCCGATTCTCCAGGTAAACGTTTCAACTCGCGACAGTCATGTTGATTATGAAACCCTGGGGTAGAAATTCCTATAATATTTGCCGAAGGTGCATCCGTTAGAGACCGGTTGAATATTCCTTCTCTGCCAGCTTTATCTAGATAATGTCGAACTATTTGTTCCAAGGTTTTATCCGAAGCTTGAAGCTCATTGACTCGGTAATGATTAACATCTGCGAGGATTACATCAGAATCAGAATACGAAGAAGCTCGATCCACAAAATTTTGCAGATCCTCCTGTAAAATACTAGAAGTACAAGTAGGTGTCAAAACAATTGAATCGGGGCGTTATTCCTCATCTTTTCGGCTTATGTTATTTACAACCTTATCCCGGGATCCGCGTGCTAACACGTGTCGATCCACTACACTGGCGGTGACTGGGGTAAAATCCCTCTCCCTCTCTAACATGGAACGCATTACATTGAAGTAGTCATCTCCCAAAGGGGCATGCATTATAGCATGTACGTTTCTGAAGGAACTGGCTACCCGTAGGGTACCAATGTGGGCGGGTCCGGCGTACATCCAATAAGCTAATTTCGTAGTTTACTTTTACCATTTCGTTGCTTCGCATCTTGAGGAGATCTATTGCTATATGCGGCTTATTGTCATAATATGAACTGGAAGATCGACTAGGGGGGCTATTTTTCACTCCATGGAACCAAGATTCTACGCCCCCTCCCTTTCTTCCAATCTGGGACGGAAGGATTCGAACCTCCGAGTGACGGGACCAAAACCCGCTGCCTTACCGCTTGGCCACGCCCCACAAATGATCATTATAGAAAATATAATACATCTCGGCTTCCCTGACAACCCCTTTTTCATCACTTACCGACTCAGCTTTGTAAATCGGAGCAACTGGGAAAACAAGAAAAGTTGGGATGAGTTAGAATTTCCGGTATTCCGTGAAAATAACTAGTTAGAAAGCCGTTTGGGTAAATTTGGTTCAACGCAAAATTGAATTTCTCAATACCTACTTATTCCAGTGGGGGAATATATAATATTAGATAGTCATATACATATATGTAAATAAAGATATATAGATGTCCGACAGGTTAACCAAAACCAATTGAAGGATGAAGTGTAACCATGTCGGGGGAAAATCACTTGTTATATTATTGGAGAATAAACATGATAGTTTTGCATAACATCTATCTAGAAAATCCTCTTCACTTCAATGACGCTTTCTTCGCCAAGTTACCCGAAGCTTATGCCGTTTTTGATCCAATCGTAGACGTAATGCCAGTAATACCAGTGTTTTTCCTCCTTCTAGCTTTTGTTTGGCAAGCCGCAGTTAGTTTTCGATAATCCGATAATCTAGTAATCTACCGGAAGATCGCTTGACTCAAAATTACTTACCTTGCTTTCTCTTCTATCTAGTTCTCCGATGATTCTTACGGGCGGGGCGACAGAGGAAAGACAGTTTTTGCAAGTCAAACAAAAAATTTATTCAATGAGTCAGATTTCAAATTTTTTACTCAGGACATACGTAACAAAAAAATGAATCCCAATGCAACGGCATGACAGATGATTTTTATCCTTCCCCGCCGTAACTTGATAGAGGTTGGCAATTATAAATGAATCGAACATTTCAACGAGTTTTGCTACGCCCAATGAAGTGGGGGGGGGAGGGATGTGGTGTTAGTCGAAATGATAAAAAAAAAATTTGCTAGGTGAAGCAATGTATCACTACACTATTAGCTGAATTCCTACTCCAATTAGTGAAAAGAAGAAGATATATTTGTATTTCAAAACAAATAGGAGTGGCTAGAGATAAATAAATGGGTATTTCGGGGGATAATTTCTGTCTCATCTCATCTTTTCACCTCTAATTAGAAACACGGAGTTACGTCATGCTTACCCTTAAGCTACTTGTCTATACAGTAGTCATCTTTTTTGTTTCGCTTTTCGTTTTTGGGTTTTTATCAAATGATCCCGGACGAAACCCTGGCCGTAGGGATTGAGTCGGGATTAGTGTCTTACTCGTATTGATTATTAATGGGAAAAATTGACTATTACATTACTTTAGCCAATCGACTAGTAAAGGAGAGAGAGGGATTCGAACCCTCGGTACATAGAAATTGTACAACGGATTAGCAATCCGACGCTTTAAACCTCTCGGCCATCTCTCCGAGAGACTTGGGGTGTCTCTTTTCTTATTACTCAATTTTAACACGGATTTGTACTTGAGTCTATGTGACTTACCGCTTGTGAAAAAGTCTGGGTAAGAGAAGACCAACAGACTAAATCACGCATCGGAGTTGAATTTTGACTAATTTTTGGAAAGACTTATAGATGAGATGAAGTAGTCAGACAATTTCTGCCCCTTCGTTGGACCCCTTCTCCCATTTATTCCTTTTTAGGGGCAAGATGGAAGTAGTAAAGAAGGTAGATTTGTAGGAATATCTCATCGGATACGAATTTCAAGGATAATTGATATTTCACATCCCAACCGGATTCGAGTTAGACGAGTCACTTATCTTTGGCAAAAAAATTTTGATTGATGTACCAACTTCAGTTCGTACTAACCGCGTCACAGAAAGTAATCGCTGCAGATTACGTCCCAGTCCATCCCAACAAACAATTTAGTACCACTCTTTATTCCTCTATAAATAGAGAGAGTAGAGATACGAAGAGAAGCTTCCTGACGGCGAGATATATCTCTGAGAAAAGTAACTAGAAGGAGACATCATGAATTTAGAAATAATTACGCAACTCGCTGTTCTGGCGCTGGTAGTTGCATCAGGACCGCTAGTAATTGCATTACTAGCTTACCGGAGAGGGAATCTATGAAATTGTCCCGCAGGGTTTCGCTACACGTACCAATTTAATTTGTGGAGAGGGAAGAAGAGGTGGGGGGGGGGAGCTCCTCCTAGACTAATGCAGATAGAGAGATCTCCGATCCGTCTCAGAAGGTATGTACAGTTAATATATGTAATATAATGAAACTGTACCTTGGCGGGTATAGTTTAGTGGTAAAAGTGCGATTCGTTTTGTAATGATTTTGATAGTTGAGGGATCTTTCAAACCGAATATCAACTAGATCAGATAAAAAAACTTTATTTTTTATAGAAGTAAATATTTGTCTCCCTACTACTTTTTTGGCGTTGGGTAAAGATTCATCCATCCCGTTACTCATGTACTTCAAAAGCTAAAGAAATGAGTGACGAAGCAGAATTACCTCAGTAACCCAAAAAAACTTGGGTTGATTTATGCCCCCAAAAAAGACAAGAATCTATGGGTAGACGTCTAAGGTATTTGTCTCATCGTCACTAAACTTGGAGAAAAATCTGGGAGAAGGAGTCGAAATGAATTAATCCTGGTTTATCAGGATTCTCAAATACTTACTTGGTTGAGCGGTATCCACTGCTTCAACGACTCGGCGAGAAATATTTCCCTAAGGATTTTTCATGGAGAGAAAAAATAAGGAACGAATTAAAGAAAAGGATTGATAAAACTAATTCTCCTTCCAAAGGATCATCTAAAAAGTATATCCTCGGTATACGACCAGGATGCGTGCAAAACCAACATAGATGCTATGAGTGTCTTTCGTCTTCTGGAGGCAAAATGGTTTATTCCCTGTGCCTAATAAAGGAAAAAAGAAACATAGAAACTTTTGTCTCTGACGAAATTAAGAAATTTCATTGCAATCACTTGTCCTCTTCGAATGAAGTAGGATAAAGCGGCCGCCTTTGTTACCGGTTGGTTCGTCTAACTCAGTAGACATATTAGGCAACTTTCAACTAATTTTGAACCAAAATTCCCCCATAAAGGAGCCGAATGGGCCGAAACGTCCAAGTTCGGTTCTGGATTAGCAACGCCATGACCTTTTTTCGGCGTCGACTATAACCTTTAGCCTTCCAAGCTACTGATGCGGGTTCGATTCCCGCTACCCGCTACCCGCTATTCGTTTCGCTAGTACTAATCCTACTAATACTAATACTGCAGCTCCATTTCGACAGAACTAATATTTCAGCTGTCGGATACATATGATATGTCGTGGACAGACAAAAGCTTATGTTTGTCCACGACTCGGTATCTAACACTAACAAGTGCATGCAACTTGAATTGAGAGGCGAAGTGGGAAGAGAGACGTCCATCGTCTAATGGATAGGACAGAGGTCTTCTAAACCTTAGGTATAGGTTCAAATCCTATTGGACGTAATTTTGTATCAGAAACAAGCCCGACTCTCCCTATCCCTACAAGGGAGTCGGTTGGGTTATGTGTCAAATGGGTTCTGTGCTATCCAATATGCGGCTTAATTAATCATTTCTGCAGTAAGAAAAGTTCTGTTGACTCCCTAATTGCTTCCCTTAAAAGTGTTTCTGCCTGTTCCGTAGACACCTTTGTAGAGCGAATAATTTCACCGAAGTTAGGTTTGTTGGTTGTTATATACTCACGGAGCTGAACCAGGAATCGTTTTACCTGTTCAACATCTGGCACATCTAAATATCCGTTGACTCCGGTGTAAATGGTAGCTACTTGCTCCTCTACCGATAATGGAGCTGACTGAGATTGTTTAAGCAATTCGCGCAATCGCTGTCCCCTAGCTAATTGATTCTGAGTAGTTTTGTCAAGATCGGAAGCAAATTGGGCGAAAGCCTCTAATTCCGCGGATTGTGCTAATTCCAATTTCAATTTGCCGGCTACTTGTTTCATAGCTTTGATTTGAGCTGCAGAGCCTACTCTAGATACAGAAATACCCACATTGATTGCCGGTCGAATTCCGGCATTGAATAAATCTGCTGATAAAAATGTTTATCCATCGGTGATAGGAATAACATTGGTAGGGATATAAGCTGAGACATCTCCCGCTTGTGTCTCAACGATGGGTAAGGCTGTCATGCTGCCCTCCCCTAATTGGGCACTCAACTTAGCCGCCCTCTCTAGGAGACGGGAATGTAGGTGGAAAACATCTCCCGGATATGCTTCTCGCCCAGGCGGTCTTCTCAGCAGCAAAGACATTTGTCGATAAGCCTGGGCTTGTTTTGAAGGATCGTCGTAGATAATCAGGGTATGCTGGTTGCGGTACATGAAGTATTCAGCTAAAGCCGCTCCCGTGTAGGGAGCGAGGTATTGCAAAGTGGCTGGAGAATTTGCGGTTTCCGAAACTACGATGGTGTACTCCATGGCGCCGCGCTCCTGAAAAGTGTCGACTACCTGAGCCACAGAAGAAGCCTTCTGACCAATAGCTACATAGACACATATAACATTTTGACCCTTCTGGTTCGGAATCGTATCTGTAGCTACTGCTGTTTTGCCAGTCTGTCTATCTCCAATAATTAATTCCCGTTGACCGCGACCGATGGGAATCATCGAGTCAATGGCGATCAGACCTGTTTGTAGGGGTTCGTACACGGAGCGTCTTGAAATAATCCCCGGGGCGGGGGATTCTATCGATCTAAACTCAGAAGCTGGGATTCGGCCTTTACCGTCGATAGGTTGGGCCAACGCATTTACGACACGGCCTAAAAATGAGTCACTGACTGGTATTTGGGCGATCCTTCCCGTGGCTCGTACAGAGCCTCCTTCTTGTATGGTTAAACCATCTCCCGTCGGTACGGCCCCAACATTATCAGATTCCAGATTCGAAGCAATGCCAACTGTACCGTCTTCGGATTCCACCAATTCGCCAGCCATTACTTCGTTGAGTCCATGAATACGGGCGATTCCATCTCCTACTTAAGGTACGGTACCAATATTAACAACTTTCACTTCTGGAACATACCCTTCAATTTGCTTGCGAATGATGCTGCTAATTTCGTCAGGTTGGATATTTATTACCATTTTTGCCAAAGAAATATTACTGCGAGGAGGAAAGGTAAAAATGAAACCTGTTCCACGATAAGATGGAAGCTAAAAGTTTCGACTAAGTGGATTTATTTGCCATGGCTCTTAGCAGGCCAATGTGATAATCAATCATTTGCAGATGCAACTCATTAGTTAAACGACTGTTCAAGCTTTCCAAAGCTCTTTCGGACGCTAGTCGAGAAACTTGCTGCCGAACTTGCTCAATTGCTCGTTGCTTTTCAAAACGAATTGCATAATTCTTACTATCCTCAAGTCCTCTCAAATCATTGTCAGCTGCGTCGACGAGATCTCGCCGTTCCTTATCCATTTGCGTAAGTCCACTGATGCGAATCTCACCCGCTTTTATTTCTGCTTGTTGCAATCGGATACGAGCCCTCTGAAGTTTTTCAGTTGCTTCTGCATGACGCTCCTCTGCATCACGAATCGTGTTCGAAATTGTTTTTTCACGATTTTCTAAAAAATTGATCAATGAAAGTGGATTACGAATCTTCAATTTCGAAAGACTAATGATCTCTTCCCAAACCGAACATGGATCTTTCAACCCATACGGCTTTCCTGCCCGTCTCTCACGATAAGTTGAGTTGGAAAATAGGCAATCCTACACGAGCTTGCCTCCCTTTTCTATCTTGACCAGTAGGATTTTCCCTGAAAACTCGAGAAAAATAACTAATAGTTGAAAAGACAAAAAATTGGTAGCTCTACCAAAAAATTATTTCAATTCTTAAAAAGCCGGTTTTTCAAAATAGTATTCGTCTTGGATGGGTTGTCCATTCAGCAAATTGAGCGGGTTTGAGAGAAATCAACTCCGATATTTATCTATCTATACTTATACAGAAATTTCTTTCAAGAGATGAAAAAAAAAATTGAAGCATTCTCAATACGAGCATCGTGTAATGAGTTCTGCGTTTTCGATTGCAACTTGAGTTACGCGACGGGGGAAAGAGAACCCCAAATTTGCTAAGACTTTAAACCATCTGGCTTTAACCATATTGACCAAGTCCCGACAATTGGTCGGCGAGAATCGGAATTTCACCAATTACGCGGAATGCTCTGGTTCTTGCATAACATTCATTTGCGAGTAATTCGTCGGGGTTTTGCACCTCTTCTCGCTCAATTAATTTATTAATTGCAGGTGCAACTGAATAAATCAGTTATCCTATTCAGGTATACGACTCGCACACACCCCCTTTCCGTAATAAAGCAATATACTTAGCACCAAAATTAAGTTAATCAGGTTTATCTCCAATATATTAGTATTTAAACCAATACTTGCAGCGGGAGCCCAATAACTCAAGGGAGCGACGATCTCACTTATACTTCTCGTATTCCTTTCCCTCCTTGAAGGTTTTATGAAAATTGGAAACTTCTAGTCCGGCCTGTCAAAAATTGACAAATTTCAGGAAAGATAAGAAAAAGGACTAGAAAGGGGGGATTCTCTTTCCGAGTCATACATTTTGGCGACGAATTTTAGTTTGTCTAATTCATGAAATGAATTCTTTTTGGTGGAAAGCAAGGAATGAAAAAGCGGGTCAAGGGCTTGCTAAAATAAATGTCGAGACGACTTCCCCCCTTTTTTTTTTCAACCCCCCCCCTCCCAAAGAAATTCAAGAGTTCACCGCTTATTTTCAAATAATTTTGTCTGGAAACGGAAGAATAAATGGTTGGTATATTCAATTAAATTTTTTCTTACCAAAAACGAATTAAACAAGCGGATTTGCAAATAACAGGGCTAGAGCTACAACTGATCCATAAATTGTCAAAGCTTCCATAAAAGCCAAACTTAACAATAAGGTGCCTCGTATCTTACCTTCCGCTTCTGGCTGTCTTGCTATACCCTCGACCGCCTGACCCGCAGCAGTGCCTTGGCCAACACCGGGGCCAATCGAGGCGAGACCTACAGCTAACCCGGCAGCGATGACAGAAGCGGCAGAAATCAATGGGTTCGTATTAGTATCCTCCTAGTTTATTTACGTGAATCAATTTTGGTCGTTCTGTTGGTATCAATTAAATCAGATTTGACGAAGGTTTTCCAAGAAAATTGAAAAATCAATTTTATTTTACAAAGGTCTAGCCAAAACTAGTGATGCGGTCTAGCATAGTACCCGCATACCCGGCTAATGTCCAACTGGAAACAATACAACAATGAAGTAGAAGAGGGAAACATCTACTTCATTTCCAGCTAGACATAGGTCGGTAATATTTTCCGATTGAAACCCAGATTTCGGTTAGATCAGAGGAATTTGGGTATTCGGTATTAATAGTAATCATCTACCGAACCACGTCTAGTCCCAACGGTGGTAAGATTTAATAACTTCATTTGATATATTACAGTGGAAACATAACTGGGATCTAGCATCACCGGCTCGAACAAGAAGCATACAAACCATATAAATCTCGTTCATTCTTTTTGTGAAGTATTTGAGCCTGGCGTCGAGAATGATCATCTCTCTTCCCCATCTAATATTTCTTTGAAAGGGTTCAATTCGGATTGCATTTATGTTTGTGGGGGGGACGGCTCCTTTCGAGGCTATTGCAAATATCGAAAGAAAGGGAGGCGCAGGTCTCGTACTGTGGTATCATAATACCACATAAACGGTCTTTTTTCACTACAGCGATCCGGTGAATTGTACTCATAAAGAATTTTTTGGGACTAAATGAAAATTCCATTCTATTAGTGATGACCTTCCATGGATTCCCCAATATAAGCTGCAGCTAAAGTGGCAGATATTAAAGCTTGTATGGCACTTGTGAACAATCCCAAAGGCATCGTAGGTACGGGAACAATTAGGGGTACTAGGGAGACGAGAACAGCTACTACCAACTCGTCAGCCAAGATGTTTCCAAACAGTCGGAAACTAAGTGATAGAGGTTTGGTGGAGTCTTCCAAAATATTAATAGGTAGTAGTACCGGAGTTGGCTGTATGTATTTGCCGGAGTAGCTAAAACCCCTCTTGTGCAAACCCGCGTAAAAATGTGCCACTGATGTAAGCAAGGCTAGTGCAACGGTGGTGTTGATATCGTTCGTAGGTGCAGCCAGCTCGCCATGAGGTAACTGAATGACTCGCCAAGGAAACGAAGCACCTGACCAATTGGAAACAAAAATGGATAAAAACATCGTTCCAATAAATGGAACCCAGGGGCGATATTCCTCTTCACCCATCTGGGTCCTGGTTAAATCTCGAATAGATTCAAGAACATACTCGATAAAATTTTGGATACCAGTTGGTATCGGTTGTAAATTCCTAGTAGTCGCAGCCGGTAAAGCTAGCAATAGGGCGATGACGACCCAGGAAGTTATAAGAACCTGTGCATGGACTTGAAAGTTTCCTATTTGCCAATAAAAGTGTTAACCTACTTCTACACTAGATACTTGACGCAGATTATTAACTTCACCAATTTGCAGTTGCTCAATTTGCGTAATACCCCCCCTCCCGCTGAAGAGCAAAATTATCTAAAATATTTATCATTAAAAAAATGTTTTTGAAAAAGGAGAAGCAAGTTTCTCTTTTTCTACCAAAATCTACAACCTATCAAATTGCCTTGCCTTCTAGAAGACTTTTTACTGCTTCGCCGCAAATCGTCGAGGTACTTCTAGTGTATAGTTATCAGCCTTTCCGCTCGTTGAGTTACCTCCGGGGCCTTCAGGTTTGAACGACCCTCGCAAATAGCTAATGCTGGTTTATCCAATATCCATCGGATTGAGGATCTTGCATCATCATTACCAGGAATTGGAACATCTACAAGATCTGGATTGCAATCTGTGTCGACAACACAGATTGTAGGGATACCCAAAATACCGCATTCCCTGAGAGCGATGGATTATTCGTGTTGATCGGTAGTTATCGCAATATCGGGTGAATCTGACATATATTGAATTCCACCTAGACATTTTTTTAATTTAAACAATTATCCCTTCAAAATCGCGGCCTCCTGTTTCGGAAGTCAATCAAATCCCCCTCTATCTTCTTCAGTTTGTAAGTATTGAAACCTGCGGAGACGTGTTTCCGTGGTGAACCAATTTGTTAACGTACCACCTAACCATTTTTCATTTACGTAATGGCATTGAGATCTCAATGCAGCCGATGCTACCAAATCAGCTACTTGATGCTTTGTGCCCACCATCGAGAATTCCTTTCTCTCCGCTGCTGCATTGAATACCGAATCACACGCTTCAGATGAAAGACGAGCAGTCTGACTTAGGTCGAGAATATGAACACCCTTACGTTCCGCAAATATATAGGGAGACATTTTGGGATTCCATTTATGAGTTTGATGCCCGAAGTGAATTCCGGCCTCCATCATTCCTTCTAATTCGATATTCCAATTTTTCTGCCGCATTTTCCCCTCATTTGTAAAGATAAATGTGAATTTGTTTCATTTTAACTAAATTTGCTAAATTATTCCAATCGAGTGACTCATTTTGCGACTCGCAATACACGCTAAATTCATCTATCACCAAATAATTTTTTATCACATTTCAAGATGAAGACAAGAAAGAGATCCAGTCAATTCTTTACAAATGGCTAAACTGGGGCCGAAATCCCGCTTTTTATGATGACCACGTAAACTATTTTTGGTTACCCATCTCGAGTTTTTACTACACTTATTTGCCAAGTGAAACTCTTTTTGTTTATTCACTTCTAGTTGACAAACAATTTCTGGACTACCCGTTCCGATGGGAACGGCGTCACCGAGAACAACATTTTCCTTCAACCCCTTCAACCAATCGATTCGACCACGGAGAGCAGCTTTAGCTAATACCCGAGTAGTTTCTTGAAAACTAGCCTCTGCCGAAAAACTAGTAGTGTTAAGAGAAGCTTTTGTCATTCCCAATACAATAGGCTCATAGAAAATCGATCTTTTTAATACGCGATTCATACGTTCGGCCTGTGATAATTCAACGAGCTCCCCAGGGAGGAATACATTAGTCACCCCATCTTCGGATGCTACGACCCTCGACGTCAATTGGCAAACAATAATTTCTAGATGCTTATCGGATATCTGTACTCCTTGAGATTCATAAACTTTTCGAATTTGATCAATTAAAACTAGTTGGCACTGTTCCATACTTCTGCCAGCACTTAGGAAGTGACTCCAAAGGTTCCCGATTAATTTGGTAATACTTCGACACCACTTCCCAAAAAGATCTCCGATTCCTGCTGGAATAGAAGCAATGGAACGAGACTCCAGGAGCTGTTCAATCTTTGGAAGACCTTGAGTAATGTCTCCAGATTTTAATCTGTCATACGGCAATGTTATTAATGTATCTCCTTCCTCTATAATGTCACCAGAAATTTTGTGAGGATTTGCCCCCCGGGTGGCCAAAAGGGTTTTACCCGTTCTAACTAATGAATAATTTTGGTGAATGGCTATGACCTGACCGGACTGGAGACATGCACGATCTTTACGGAGATATCGATTTTCACTGATCGGTAATCCTAAACTGATTAACAGAATTTCTCTACCAAATAATTTTGGCAGTGAATAAATAGGTTTGTCCAATAAACTTTTCTTGGGAAAATAGTTTGTAGAGCATTCCAATAGTAATTTGTTTTCATCAATCAGATACAAATTTTGATGTCCCAATTTATTTGCCAAATAATTGGCAAAACCTTTTCTGTTGGAAAAAGCTTTGCCATTGAGTGAAAAATGGCGAAGAATTGATAAACGGGAAATAGGCCATAAAGTTCCCACTAGACCTACCTGCTCAGCTTCTTTTCGGCCGAAATTGAAATTCGCTTCACCGGTTTTAGTCAATCCCTTAAGAGATTCATATTTGGAACTCGGCAACCTATTTTTTATATTTCCACTAATTTGGGTGAAACCATTTCTCTCCGATTCCGAGCCATGAAAGTATTTCCCAATTTCTCTCCCATAAACGCTATCGTTTGAATTAGCAAATGAACAATTACGAGAGAAATTGAACGGCGATAAAATCAGGAGTGATGCACTCGGTTCCGGAGCCAGATGAATAATACTCCGATACTTGGCGGCAAATTCGTGGCGATTGTGAGACGGATTAAATCGTTTGTCGAGATGCATTGATTCTTGAAAAACCTGATTGACCCCGATTCGTCTCCGTGTAGGGGTAGACACCATCGGATTTACCTGAAGAAAGGTATTGATCAAATTATTTATTTTCACACTGATGAGAGATAAATAGTCTCTCTTCGCAGGGAGGGTTTCGTGCAGATATCTCCGCCACCCAGTCACTATACAAGTTCGAACTAATTGAATAGCCATATGATTAATCACTTTCAATTTTTCACCACTTTTATGGCGAATAAAAAGAAGGGTCTCGGCTTTTGCGCGTCTCTGGGTCTTCGGTTTATCGGGGCAGGATAGCACTTGGGCTAAAAACTCGCTAGATATATCGTACTCGGCAACTGGTGTTGTCGGGACGGAGGTTTTCGTTTTCCTACAATATGTAAATGATTGAGGTTGAACCCAATTCTTGACTTCAATTTTGTCAAGAATAATGTTGCTCGGCGCTACTAAAGTATTCACTCGCATGTGTAGATCAGCTCGTTTCTCTGGATTGTAAATATGTCCAGGCAGAATTCTTTTGACAACAACATCTGCTGATTTTTTTCCCATTTGAATCAATTTACGCGCTTCAGCAGTAATATTGCCATTTATTTGCGCAACTTCTTTGGCAGTAGTATTATTTTTCATTGAAATAAACGACGGGGGTTCACGCGTAAAATAAAACTCTTCGGGAATCAGAACGTCGAAACAAGACTTTTCTTTATTAATGGGTTCAATTTCTAGAGTGTCAAACTTCATGACCCCTAAAACACTAGTTCGATACTCAAAATTTTCATAAGTAACAAAAATATGATCTTCATCCAAAACATTGTTTAACTGAACATCGAAAGTTATCAGATGTAACTCATCAAGATTTTCTCGGTGTCGCTCCAACAGTAAGGAAATCGATTTTTCCAGTTCTGACCGCTCCACTCCGATATTTGAAAGGATATAGTTAGATTTCGGGCGTTTCAACCAATTTGAAAAACATTTTGGATCAAGTCCAAATTCCCGAATCCCTTTTTGAAAAACTACACAGTCGCTGACACCGGCTCCTGCTTCGACAGTCCTTTCCGGTTGATCGCGTTGTTTTCCAATAGAGTAGGGTTTGATACCGACTCTATCTTGATCTTTGTGAAAGAAATAATTTTTGTCGAAATTGCTAAAAGATCCCGAAAGAATCCATATATGACTTGCTTCCTGTACAGAACGAGTGGTATTGCAAATGGAATCACGGACATGCCAAACAAATTTACTCCAGTGAATTTCTCCCCTCAAATTTGGAGAAATGGGTTTCTGAATACGTTCTTTGGGAGGAAATTCTTTGGATCGTACTTCCGCGACGATTTGTTGCGACTCAACATACTGACCATTTTGAATCATAAGTAGACTTCGGGCTGGGATGACGGAGTCGCGTATATTACCAAAACTATCGATAAGGAGGGGTAGATCATTTCGACACATCCAAGCAGGATGTCCGTGCCTCGTACGCGTCGGATGGACTAATTTTTCGTCGGAATTAATAAGTCCGTTAAATGGAATTCGTACGTACTCCGCGATATCCCCCGTAAATACCCCGCCCGTGTGAAAAGTCCTTGATGTTAATTGAGTTCCCGGTTCTCCAATTGATTGACCTGCAATGATACCAACGGCTTCACCCAATTCTACCAAATCATAATGAGCGAGACTCCAACCGTAGCGCAACTGACAAATCCGGAAAATACTTTTGCGTGTCAAGGGAGATCTTACATGTATCGGCTGTAACGATGCTACCAGGTTAGCGGCCAGTCGGTCACTGATATCTTGATTGCGGGTGGCAACACATCTGATATCCCAATAGACATGACCTGCTAACACACGTCCAACCAATTTTTGATGCGACATTGTTCCAATAAATCCTCGCCTTTGTTCACCAATATTTGGAGAAACAATACTTCTAGTTGTTTCGCAATCCCTTTTGCGTACAGCAATATGTTGAACAACTTCGACAGGTCTACGTGTTAAGTATCCAGCGTCTGAGGTTCGCACGGCGGTATCCACAACCCCTTTGCGAGCACCATAACGAGAAATGATATATTCCGTCAGGGATAAGCCTTCGCGCAGATTTCTTCGGATAGGTAGGTCAATTACTTGACCTCGGGGATCCGACATCAATCCCCTCATGCCAAGCAATTGGTGGACCTGGGAGATAGTCCCTCGGGCTCCCGAGAAAGACATCATATGAACCGGATTCAAAGGATCAATCATCTTGAAACTTGGATTCATTTCTCGCTTCGAACATTCACTTGTGGCATACCAGGTTTCAATGGATTGGCGTAACTTTTCTATGGCATGCAGACTTCCGCAGCGGTAATGCTGCTCCGATACATAACCTTATTTCTCCGCGTCTCGTACAAGCCAACCTCTGGTTGGTACTGCTGAAAGGTCGTCAATACCCGGTGAGACAGATGCTTTTGTAGCTTGCTGAAAACCCAAAACCTTAACTTGATCCGAAATATTTGTCGTAGACGCGATTCCAAAACAAACGACTAACTTGCCGATGAGTCGCTTCATCGCAGCTCTATCCATCGTCTTGTTGCAGAAAGGTAATTCATTTCGATTTGTCATTGGAAAAACCTCAACTTCATATACACATGTTTCATTTTGCAATATTTAGTAAACTTTTTTATTAAACGACGAATTAAATTGATTCATCTACTCATCTATTTGATATGGGAAGGAACTTTGTCATTCTTCATTACTACTATTAGATCTAGTCCGTGTACTACTATTAGATCTAGTCCGTGTCGCCGTACCTGGTGTAGACAAAATGTTGTATGGGAGGAAAGTTTTTGACACACCTTGCATTGCTTCCCCTAATTGCTGATTGAATAAAATGCGACCCGCCGTTGTGAGTACATACATACTTGAGATATATCCATTTTTAGATTTTCTGAATCGATAATTTTCGTAGAAGTGAGAAGAAGTTCCCAAAGACTCATATTGAGATTCAAAAGGTAATTCGCGGATTTTCGAACTAATGATTTGAAGATCAACTTCCCATCGAAGCCATAAAAAACTGGGAGAATCGACCTTTCTCGATTCCTTGGCCCGGAGTAAGTCGCAGTAACTACTGAAGCAGGGTATCTTGGTGGAGTAGATGTCAATTCCGTCTGTAAAAGCCGGATATCTATTCCTATAAATTCCCAGCTTATCTTCAATTGTTAGTACATAAAGACCGAGAAGCATATCCTGACTCGGCACAGATACGGGATCCCCCGTAGCCGGGGATAATAAATTGATATGTGAGAACATCGGGAGACGAGCTTCAATCTGAGCTTCGAGAGATAAAGGTACATGAACGGCCATCTGATCCCCGTCAAGATCTGCATTAAACCCCCCACAAACCAATGGATGCAAACGAATGGCGCGTCCCTCTATTAAAATGGGCTGAAACGCCTGTATGCCCAACCTGTGCAAAGTAGGTGCTCGATTCAGCAGTACGGGGTGGCCTCGCATAACTTCCCGAAGAACTTCCCATATTACGGGGTCCCTCTTCCGTATCATGCATTTAGCCGCTCGTAAATTACACGCGAGGTGTCATCCAATTAAATTACGAATTACAAAAGCTTGAAAAAGTTCAATTGACATCTCTCGAGGTAATCCACATTGGTGTAATGAAAGAGACGGACCTACAACAATCACGGAACGGCCTGAATAATCGACCCGCTTGCCGAGCAAATTTTCGCGAAATCGACCCTCTTTGCCCTCAATAACCTCCGAAAATGACTTATAGGGTCTGTTATGGATGTCCCTCATTGGTTGCCCGCGTATACCACTATCAATGAGAGCATCTACAGCTTCTTGAACAAGTCTTCTTTGGCAAACAATTAATCCTTCTGGTGTAAATTCACTGCCCGACTGAAATTCGGTAAGAGTATTATTTCGGTAAATAACCTTTCTATAAAGCTCATTGAGATCAGAAGTAACCAATTCGCCTTCATACAATTCAACTATTGGTCGCAATTCGGGAGGAAGAACCGGTAGGAAAGTCAAAACCATCCATTCCGGTTTCAGATTCGTTCGTAAAAAATCTTTGGCTAATTTAATCCGCCTGACCAAAAGATCTTTCCTTCTTTGAATTGTTCGATCTTCCCATTCAATCCCAACTGGTTTTTGTTTCGCTGACGCCTGCCACTCCGAATACGCGCGATCCATAAAACTTTGCAAATCTAAGCTAGCCAATCCTTTTTTAACGGCGTCTCCCCCAGTAGCAATTTCGTTTCTCCGAAGCGTTTCATAATTTCGAGTAGAAAGAAAAATGGGAAGTATGTTTCTCCAGGATCGGTCCTCGTAATTAAAGAAACCCCGCAGTCTTAATAGAGTGGGCCTTTCGGCCACGGGCCTAGCTAGAAAAAGATTGGGATAGGTTGGCTTGACTCCCCCCCCTAGAATCGGACACGAGTGTTTCCCCTCATCCGGCTCAAATAACTATTACCAAACTGAGAGCCTGGCTATTTAAATAAATGTGTTCGAGATGCAATGGAACTTCCGTTCCATCGGAAATAAAATAGTTGCTCATCACTCGAGTTCCAAATTGTTTTTCTCGAATAGTCTTGATTTTTCCACTTCGGATGATCCCGTAAAAAATGAAAGAAGAAGTAGTTTTCCTCTTTCATCATAAGTTGGAAATTTTTTTCTTGTTCCTAATGTGATCATTTCCTCCCTTTGGGTTTCCACTCTACTTCGATGGCTATCAATCGATTTGAGAAGTATATGCGATGATTAGATTCTCGTAACCATACCTAGAGTTTCTCCCAACGGCTAATAGAAGGGCCGAAGGGTCATGTTAGAAATGGGAAGCACTTCAATATCCTTTCACCAACTAAATTTTTTCTTACGAAGTCTAATTGGTGGATTTTTTTATCACCATAAACTAACCATGGGGGGGATTCCTCGGTTTGTACACGATATATCTCTTTCCTTTTCTACCGAGTTGCGCGATACTCCTCATTTCATTTGGGACGAGGGACGTGTCGGTTAGAGGCCTCCCATTCTGATATGGAATGACAGATTTTATTAAATCTATGATGATCGAGACATAAAATCGAGTCACGCATCGCAATATACTGGGCTTTCCAATTCCTTAAGAGGTTTGGCAAGTGGATTTGCAATATAACTAGGAATTCGTTTCAGAAACCATACGTGGGTTACTGGACATGCGAGTTTGACATATCCCATTCGATATCGCCGAACTCGGGAGTCAGTAAACTCGACTCCGCAATGTTTGCAAAATTTAGAATATTCCTCCTCGTCATTGACAGATCGGTAGTTTCCACAAGCACAGACTCCACTTCTTATAGGTCCAAAAATCCTTTCGCAAAATGACCCATCTCTCTCCGGTTTATGAGTCTTGTAATGCAACGTGTAAGGTTAATCAACTTGCCCGACGACATCTCCATTAGGTAACTCCCTCTCGGCCCAACTTCGAATTTGTTCGGGAGAAGCCAATCCAATTCGAAGTTGTTGATAATTAGTTCGATGAATCATAATGAAGAAAGTCTTGATTGATTTTTTACAAAAGGAGTTTCGGTAGGATATCAAATGTTTTCAATCCCCCTCCCCAAATCTTCTTCAGATATAAAATTGCGTTCCAAATTTAGGCCTATACGTCGTAACTCTCGGACTAGCAATCGGAAAGACTCTGGGACAGTATCGGGTTTGTGAACGGGTTTTCCAGTCATAATTGCACTAGGTACTTTGTAACGAGCCTGAATATGATCTGATTTAGTCGTAAGCATTTCCTGCAACGTATAGGACACGCCAAAACCCTCCGAAGCCCAGACTTCCATTTCTCCGACTCGTTGCCCCCCACGCCTGGATTTTCCCTTGAGGGGTTGCTGCGTAACAAGCGCATAGGGCCCACTAGATCGTGCATGAATTTTATCATCAACCTGATGAATAAGTTTCATTATATAGGCTTTCCCTATTGTAACAGGTTGTTCAAAGGGATCACCCGTTCGTCCGTCGATCAATCGACTCTTTCCGGGGTGGTTGGGCTCAAATAGCCACGGATTATTGGTTTTTGCACCTGCCCCGTAAGGTTCGGTAAATACTAGTTTTCTAGAAGCTTCCCGTTCATATCTTTCATCAAAGGGTACTATACGGTAATGAATTTCTGGAAACTCCCCGGCTAACCCCAGCAGGCATTCGAAAATCTGTCCTACATTCATCCTCGAAGGTACTCCTAAAGGACTTAGTATCATATCGACCGGTGTACCATTTTGCAAATAAGGCATGTCGTGTCTAGGTAATATTTTTGACACAATACCTTTATTTCCGTGTCTACCAGCTATTTTGTCACCCACCTGTATTTTTCGTTTCTGTAATATGTAAATATGAATTACTTCTGAATCATTTGCGGTATCGTCTTCGGGGTAGACCCACCTGACATCAACAACTCGACCTCTTCCACCAGTAGGTACTTTTAGACAACTTTCTCTTGCGTTAACAAGTTGTATACCAAAAATAGCTTGTAACAATCTCCCTTCTGGAACACGTGATGAACTTGCCCCCCCCTGGGGCGTAAGTTTACCCACTGAGACGTCTCCGGCCTCTACCCAGGATCCCAATTCTGCAAGACCATTATCGTCGAGGTGTCGAAGTGCATGACTGTCCAACTGAGGTATTTGCCTAGTAACCCGTTCGGGTCCCTGATTTGTTGCACAAATTTCGACCTCATGTTTCTCAATATGAAAAGATGTAAAAATATCTTCGTATATCAGGCGTTCACTAATCAAAACTGCATCTTCAAAATTGTATCCTTCCCACGGCATATAAGCTACTAAAATATTTCTACCCGGAGCCGATTCCCCCCTAGCAGTTGCCGCCCCATCGGCTATAATTTCCCCACTTCTCAATAGTTCTCCTAGCAAAACCGCGGGTTTTTGGTGCATACAGGTGTTATTGTTGGAACGCTCATATATTTTTAATTTATTATTTACAGCAACAAAATTTGATTTGTCGCTTCCCGCTTCATGAATAGAAGATAATTCAATTCTATTACCATCGATATATCGAATATTTCCTTCCTGTCCAGATATAACTACACTTCCCGAATCCGAAGCTACTTAACTTTCTAATCCAGTTCCTACAATACATCTTTCGGGCTTAACCAGCGGAACCGCTTGACGTTGCATAGTGGAACCCATCAAGGCACGGTTTGCATCATTATGCTCAATGAAGGGAATCAGGGAAGCTCCGATGGAAAAATAATGTAGAGGATGAATGCTTCGGAAATCAACTTGTTCCCAAAGAACGCTGAGAAATTCCTGTTGATATCGAACTGGTATAAGTTCCCTTTCCGAAGCTCTCCATTCGGATATTAGCGAATTTTCAGTTGCTACTCGGTAATAATCATCTTCAGCAGGGGATAAATTGACTAACTGATCCCCCTCAAACGATTCTGACATTTCAAGGTAAGAACTCTGCAAAGATCCCGAATTATTAACTCTTGCCTGAATAGCTAGTGAAGAAATCAGGCCAGCATTCATGCCTTCCGATGTTTCAATTGGGCAGATGCGTCCATAATGACTAAAATGAATATCTCTAGCTTGAAAACTGGCGGTTCGACGTGTTAACCCACCGGGACCTACGGAGCTTAATCTTCGTTTATGAACCATTTCTGATAATGGATTTGTTTGGTCTAAGAATTGTGAGAGGGGATGTGAACCAGAAAACTCCTTAAAAGCTGCTATTACTGGCGCAGGCGTCACTAACCCTCGGGGAGTTATTGCGCGTTTGCGTCTAACGGCTCTAGATAAATTTTGCCGAATCGAATTTTCCACGCGGTTTAAAGCTAATTTCAATTGTTCTTGAAGCAAATCCGCTACGGATCGAACACGTCGATTTTTCAAATGATCTATATCATCAAGTTTGCCTTTTCCGTAGCTTATTTCTATTGAGTGATCCGCGGCTGCTAATATGTCTTGGGGAAGCAAGAAATATTCTGTTTCGGGCACATCAAGGGTTAGCTTGATATTTAGGTTTCGCCTGCCAATTCGTCCTAATTCGCATCTATGCTGGAAAAATCTCTTTTATAACTCCTTGAATATGGATTCTGAAAATGATACATCTGCGTCTGTAGCGGAGTATGGATGTTTGTAAAGTTCTGCTATAGCATCCTCTGGTGATTCAGTAATTTCTTTTTGTTTTTTCAACATATTTGAAAAAATTTTGGGATGACGGGCATTTTGTAGGATATCTCTTTTGCTCAACCCCATAGCTATTAGTAAAATTAAAATGGAGATTTTTCTCCTCTTGCTGATGCGAACCCAGATTTTATCCCTCCTGTCCATTTCCGGTTTAAATCTCCCTCCCCGATCCGAAATTGCGGTGCTAGTATACGCAGGAATTCCCTTATGATCCGACTCCCGATTGTAGTAAATACCGGGACTCCTCAATATTTGATTGACTAAAACTCTAGCGATTCCATTAATAATGAATGTTCCTTTAGAATTCATCCAAGGGATAGACCCAAGTCGTACATCTTCCTCTTGTACTACTCGATTTTTGCTAAAAATCAATTAAACTGGTACATATGGATCGGCATAATACGTGATACACTGATACGCGGCATCTTTCTCTCCAACTGAAGGTTCTGCCAATTGATATCGCTTACCGATAGATTAGAATTCGACTTCCTTATCTGTATCTTCAATTTTCGGAAAATTTTCGAGTTCCTCAAGCAATCTTTCATGAACGAAACGACTAAATCCTTCGAATTGAATTCGTGCAAGTTCTGGTAGTACGGGCATACCTCCATTTCCTCCTAATGAGGTGATACATCTAAACCTATCTCCAAAGAAAATTTTGCGGATTAAATTTCTGTACCTTTGTTTTCTCTCCCCCAAAACACTACTTGTTGTAATAAGATAATTTGCAACTCTGAGTAATGTCTCCAGTCTGCGTTTTCCTAAATATCTATATATATGTCATATATGTTGAAGTAACGATATCTATATAGATAGATATTCAGATGGCGGCAAGTAACAAGCCACAGAGGATTTTCTCCATCACATACTTCAAAGAAAATTTGTGCACTGGAAGAAAAGGTAAATCTATTTGCTAAAAATACTTACGTATCTGAAGCGACCGATGCCTAGGGATATCTGGGGATAACCAGACAGGTATTTCACAATTATATCACATCGCTAATTCTAATTGTCGAAAAAACCTGAAGAGTGGGGAGAGGAACAGGCGGACGTATTCCTCATAATTCTGGTACCATTAATCTTTGACATTTTTAATTTTAGTTTGAATCCGTCAAGAGCTACTTGCTGAAGGAGAAGTAGTAGAAGTGAAAAAGACTTTTGCGACTTTTCACCAATGTTTCTAGCAAGTAGATTGATTCGGATATTTCCTCTGATTTGAATATTTTTGCCTTACATAATCAGAAACAAAATTTCCCACCTATACCTCCACGAGTTTTAGCGTTCCCTTTATCAAGGATCGTTGACTCCGAAGCAATTGCTACATACACTCCGGGTAAGTCAATTTATGGGATTGTAGTTCAATTGGTTAGAGCACCGCCCTGTCAAGGCGGAAGTTGCGGGTTCGAGACCCGTCAATCCCGATATAAAAAACTGTGCGGAAATATATTGAATTTTTCCCTCCTTCTTCTATTGCCTAGCTGCCGAAACGTACCACTTCGTACTTGACTCAAGTTTAGGTATTTGATTGGGTCGAGCTGGATTCGAACCAGCGTAGGCGCCGCCAGCGGATTTACAGTCCGTCCCCATTAACCGCTCGGGCATCGACCCAGAAATAGTGAGGAAAAACAATCGGTTTTATGCCACGGGCTTATCTATTGATTAATAGACGTATTTCAAGAAATTGAATTCAATTGTTGCCTCTTTGGTTTCGTCAAGGAAATAAAAATAGGTTTTCCAATCGAATCAAGAAGTTCTTGGAACCTGAGTACCCCCAGGGGAATTCGAATCCCCGTCGCCTCTGTGAAAGAGAGGTGTCCTGGGCCTCTAGACGATGGGGGCTGGATTACCTGCCAAAAGCATAGGCTATTCCCCTCGAGTTGTCAATCTGGAGCGATTAGAAAAACTATTTTTTTCAACAAAACTCACTAAATTAAACTAATTAGTTAAGTAATTTGTCGATATTTCCCTTTCATTAGGGGAAATTGCAGCGGTTAATTGACTAATTAAAGCCGGAAAGAGCAGAATTAAACTATCTGTGGAAGTGAGGGATAGAATTAGGTATTCTCGAGATCTAATTTTGTGATATACTACGTAATCGATATCATAAATTTGACTTCAATATCTCTTGATTAACCATAAAGAAAAAGGAATAAAGAAAGAAATCTTCCATTCGGTCAACCCGACTGACTAGAAAAAGATGGTTCACAATGGAATTTCAGAGTTCCTTCCGATGGAACCACTCAAGCTACTCTTCAATGATTTGAACTACCGATATGGAAGTAAACATTCTCGCGTTTGTAGCCACTGCACTTTTTATTTTGATTCCGACAGCTTTTCTACTTATACTTTACATTCAGACAGCCGCTCAGAATAACAATTAATTTTTAACTAATCTGCCTATCCTATTAAGTTACCAGTAATTCTTCGTATACAAGAGCAACTGGAAAAAAAAAAGTTAAATTTCCTTTCGAAGATGTAGTGAAATGAAAACTAATCTTCCGGATGAATTTACGAAGTTATGCGGCTACTGCTAAGAAGTAGTTACTACCCAACGATATCTCCCGGTTAGGCTTTTTTTCATTAATTGCAATCTTTGCTTTTCTCACTCCTACAGAGTTTTTTGGACTACATTGGCTGTTATTTCCGAATAGAATTGCCAAAAATTGATAGATCAAAAACTGATCTATCAATTTCTAATTTTCGTTGAGTTGAAATATCCGCTCTATATCAGGTAAAAAACTCGAAACAGCTTTCCACTTCGAACGGAGTTGTAGACTCAAACGAACTATTTGTATGCCTAAATCAACAGTGGAGTAAACCACCAGAACAAGGAAGGGGCAGACTCTTTTTTTTTTTGTAGTGCCGTAGAAGAGAAGTAAGTCTACTACTAAACTCAGTAGTTTGGAATAGCAATTAGAAGAATGATTCTAGAACCGCTGGAACTCCTAGGAGAATTGCTTTCTTTTTGAAATTAAAGAAAGAATGCATTTCTTTTACCTAATCCCTTTGCTTTGTCACGAAAAGAAAATTTCTCTGCGAGAAGATATATATGATATATACGTGTATACTTCTTTTTCTATGCGGTATATCCCTCAAATTTAATTAGTGAAGAACCGATTCGAGGTTTATTACACGTTACAGCCCACTTCTTCCCCAAACTACAAGCGAAAGGGAAAATGTAGAAATTACCGTCAAAACAGCCCAAGCCGTAGTAACTAAGTCCGTAGTTATAACTCCTATTTTTTCAATCCTAATTGTTGTATATGACTAACTCGCTTCAAGCTCAGATACAAATTGAAATTTTGGAAGTATCCAGAAACGTGGGAAATATCAGATACCTATTTTTATAGGATACTATCCCAGTAGCAAGAAAAACGAGTATGTGTTTTCACATACTCGTTTTTTTAATGTTACTGGTAAATTTTTTATATTTCAAAAGAAAATTGTCGATTTTACTTTCAATTTGCCGAGTAATGATATACTTAATTGGGGTTGTCGATGTGTAACGCGGCGAGATACATGGAATGTGACAGGCTATAACTGTAGAGCAACTCAACCTGTATCCGATTTCGCAGCAATAAACAATCCCTGGGAAAATCCTACCCAGACGGGTAAGTGAAAGTGTGTGAATTTACGACTACAAGTTGTTTCTCTTAAGGCGACACCCAGACTCGAACTGGGGAATTAAGGATTTGCAGTCCCCTGTCTTACCACTTGACTATATCGCCTTGTCCCGAGGATCCATCTTCGACGCCGACCTGGCAAAAAAATAACCATATCTGACCAAAACGTTTGGATTGGCGACTGGTGAAATATCTCACTAATGAGTGTACCACTGAAGTGATACACCGACAAGTAGTTTTTTTATCTGAAAAAGATGGAGCTTCTTCGTTGTCTTCGAGGTAGGCGGATAGCGGGAATCGAACCCGCGTCACCTCCTTGGCAAGGAGGTATTTTACCATTCAACTATATCCGCGCAATCCGTTACTTCATTTTACGTAAACGATGGCATTTATTTCCAATGAGATAAGTCATATGCATACCTCACGTTACGTGTGAAGGGCTAAATTTACCTCCATGATTTCACTTCCCTAATTTGAGATGAGTTATGTATCGCAATTTCTTTCTTCTGTCGAAGAGTAAAATCTGTTTGTTTCGTTTAACATTTGGCGTCCTCACTCGTAACTTACCGTTACGAGAGGAGGAACCGAAACAGCGGAGCAGAATCCTAAGAAATAAAGGAATTGGGTATACCTACCGAAAAGACTAATCCAATCCATAATGAGGCGCCCGAAAAAACTATATTTTTTCTGCTGGACCATCCCCCGGGAGATGCAAACGCGACGGGCACACCAACAACTAGTAGGAATGAAGTAGCAATTAATGCAAATAAAGCAAATTGGAAAGCGATAGTCATAGTTCCGAATTCTTCCACAGAAAAAATTGATTGTTTGTACCACCCGATCCTCATCCGACAGGGCTGTTAATGTTAAGAAGTATCCGCTTACAAGTAGCAGACATCTTTGAACTTCATGGTACTAACTTCCCCATATAAGACACTTCTCGAGTAGAAAAGTTAGCCCAACCCCGCCATTTAAGATGTTTATCTTTGGCGACTATGCAGTGATATTTCTACTCCGCATCTTTTCCTGGTGGTAACGGTAGAAGAAGATCTTTCCCCATAGATTTTGGAATTGAAAACCTTTTCAATTAAATTGTATCCGATTCAATTATTTGGGAATTATGGTTCAGACTTCCGTCCGAATATTGGAAGAGTCGTTATATCGGAGAAATTATTCTCCTATTTCGGAGAGATGGTCGAGCGGTTTAAGGCTCCAGTCTTGAAAACTGGCATGGCGTTGAGATGCCATCGAGGGTTCGAATCCCTCTCTCTCCTAATTAATATTTTTTTCAAACGAAAAGAGAAAGCAAGGGTGATAGATAGCTGCTAGCAACGGGTAGCTTTTCATTCTCCGTACTCTAGGAAATGCTAAGCTAGTCTATTATTGGATGATAAAACAAAATCTATCTATCCAACTAGATAGATAGATTCCATACAGATGTGGTGAATTAAACGCGGCTATTACTTTCTTCCTTGCTAGCAAGGAAGAAATCCTTCAATTAATTTATCCCCCCAAAAATTACCTCGACCTGCAAATTTTAATTAAGGGGTGTCATGGAAAGAACGGGTTCGGTATCGCGGTCAATTCCTTTTTCAAACCCGGCTGCAGCTGCACGAGCCCTACCTGCGTGCCAAAGATGCCCCACAAAAAAGAAGAATCCCAAAACAAAGTGAGAAGTGGATAACCAACTCCGGGGAGATACATAGTTCACGGCGTTGATCTCGGTAGCTACTCCACCTACGGAGTTTAGAGAGCCCAGGGGTGCATGAGTCATATATTCCGCAGATCGTCGCTCCTGCCATGGTTGTATATCTCTTTTCAACTTACCGAGATCTAAACCATTTGGACCTCTCAGAGGTTCTAACCAAGGAGCACGAAGGTCCCAGAAGCGCATGGTTTCGCCTCCAAAGATAATTTCTCCAGTGGGAGAACGCATTAAGTATTTACCCAAACCAGTAGGCCCCTGGGCAGAACCTATGTTGGCGCCGAGACGTTGGTCCCTGACAAGAAAAGTAAAAGCTTGAGCTTGAGAAGCTTCTGGACCAGTGGGACCATAAAATTCACTGGGATATGCCGTATTATTGAACCAAACGAAGCAGCAGGCAGTGAAACCAAATATGGCAAGAGCCCCCAAACTATAGGATAAGTAAGCTTCCCCGGACCATACGAAAGCTCGACGAGCCCAGGCAAACGGTTTTGTTAATATGTGCCAAATTCCACCAAAAATACAGATGGATCCTAGCCACACATGTCCACCAATAATATCTTCTAGATTATCCACACTTGCAATCCATCCTTCTCCGCCAAACGGAGATTTCAGCAGATAGCCAAAGATAATGCTGGGGCTTAGAGTAATATTTGTAATCTCTCTCACATCTCCACCGCCGGGAGCCCATGTGTCATACAATCCTCCGAAATAGAGTGCTTTGAAAACCAGAAGAAAAGCGCCAAGACCTAGTAATATTAGATGAATACCAAGAATTGTGGTCATCTTATTTTTATCTTTCCAAGTGTAACCGAAGAAAGGGAAGGATTCTTCCAAAGTTTCAGGTCCGATCAAGGCATGATATATCCCTCCGAAGCCCAAAACTGCGGAGGAGATCAAGTGGAGCACTCCGGAGACGAAATAGGGAAAGGTGTCGACTACTTCCCCTCCAGGACCCACCCCCCAACCCAGAGTAGCCAAGTGAGGAAGTAGAATTAGTCCCTGCTCATACATAGGCTTTTCCGATACGAAGTGAGCTACCTCAAATAGATTCATAGCTCCAGCCCAAAATACAATCAGGCCAGCATGAGCCACATGGGCGCCAAGCAATTTACCAGACAGATTAATCAACCGGGCGTTTCCTGCCCACCAAGCGAAACCTGTGGTTTCCTGATCACGACCACCCAGCGAAAGGGTTCCATTAAAGAGCGTTTCCACGGGGTAAAACCTCCTCGGGAAATACAAGGTTTTCGTGAGGCTGATCCTGAGCTGCCATCCAGGCACGGATCCCTTCGTTTAATAAAATATTTTTTGTGTAAAAAGTCTCGAACTCGGGATCTTCTGCCGCACGAATTTCTTGGGAGACAAAATCATACGCGCGTAAATTTAGGGCAAGACCAACCACCCCGATAGCACTCATCCATAAACCCGTCACTGGCACGAATAACATGAAGAAGTGTAACCAACGTTTGTTAGAGAAAGCAACGCCAAATATTTGGGACCAGAATCGATTTGCAGTTACCATTGAATAAGTCTCTTCAGACTGAGTTGGATTGAACGCCCGAAATGTGTTCGCACCATCACCGTCCTCAAATAGAGTATTTTCAACCGTAGCACCATGAATGGCACATAGAAGAGCAGCACCGAGAACTCCAGCAACCCCCATCATATGAAATGGATTCAGAGTCCAATTATGAAAACCCTGGAAAAACAGAATAAACCGGAAGATAGCCGCTACACCGAAACTGGGTGCGAAGAACCAACCGGATTGGCCCAAGGGGTAAATCAAGAATACGGAGACAAAAACCGCAACCGGGCCAGAAAAAGCTATTGCGTTGTAGGGGCGTAGTTGCACGGACCTAGCCAGTTCAAATTGACGTAACATGAAACCTATCAAAGCAAAAGAACCGTGAAGAGCAACGAAAGTCCATAAACCCCCCAATTGGCACCAACGCGTGAAGTCCCCCTGCGCTTCAGGACCCCACAGCAGAAGCAGAGAATGGGCCAAACTATTAGCAGGAGTAGATACCGCGGCAGTCAAAAAATTGCATCCCTCTAAGTAAGAACTAGCTAATCCGTGAGTGTACCACGAAGTCACAAAGGTTGTACCTGTGAACCAACCGCCCAAAGCGAAGTAAGCAGTGGGAAAAAGTAGTAGACCAGACCAACCCACAAATACGAAACGATCTCTTCTAAGCCAGTCGTCCATACTGTCAAATAAATCTTTTGGTTCTTTGGAAGATTTTCCAATGGCAATTGTCATATTTGTCCCCCCATTAAGCTCCTCAAAACACTTTTGGGTTCCTCATTTCTCTTTTTCTTCACTTTGCGAGTCGATATAGCTCTACTGAAGATGAGATTGCCGGATCGTTGATGTGAAAGTTATTTTGCTAGAATTTGTCGTGCGATAATGAGCCTCGTGAAATTTTCATGAGGAGTTTTTTACTTCCCTTCCGAAGTTTCTATTTCTTTTTGTTACTTTTTTCTAACTACCTCTCCTTTTCGCCTTTCTTCCCGATATGTTAATCTCGCTTATCTCTTAGACGATCTTTTTTGCTACATCACTCTTTGAGAAGTGGGTCAACCCCTCTTTTCTTCCAGAACTTCGTCAAACATTCTAACACATAAATGAATCCGACCCAACGAAAGGAAAAGTTCTTTTAGGATCTGCAAAGAGATAAATAATTTATTTCGTAGTATGAAAAGTTTGCACATGTCATGTGTAGAAATACATGGAATTTATTCCTCTATGGGATTTGGATTTATCTCCATTTCAAGACTATTTTGGAAATGAATAGTAGCATAGTGCGGTTCATTTCCAAATAGGGAGTGTGTCCAAAATTTTCACATTCGATGGGGTAGTTATGTCTATGCTTTAAATCCTAGCGGTACAGTCGTTTCTCGACTGCTTAGAAAATGTAACAAACGAAAGTGATAGAGACTTGAAGAAATCTTCCCAGTAAGTAATTGGAAATTATTTCTAGGGGGAAGCAGAATTACTACTCGAACCCCCATTATCCTTGTTCTTCTCTTTCTGACTATAGATTTATATCTAAACGTATATTAATATTAGGGATCTGCATCTGATTCCCGAGGTAAGGATAACCAAAATGTCTACGGCATAAAACATTATATCCAACTAATTTTCTAATATTGAAAGGAATGGTACAAAATTCTTTTTGCATAATGATGTAATTTCAATAAAAAGTTATAGAAGTAGAAAATTTTTTTTGGGGGGGAAAATTTTTCTCTTTTCTTTTCCTCGGATTTCGCACAACTACTCGATCAGCCCTTTGTCGGATTTGAACCGACGACTTACGCCTTACCATGGCGTTACTCTACCGCTGAGTTAAAGGGGCTTAGTTATCACCGAGTAACGTGGACGATTCCGATGGGAGACTTGCATTTCCAAATTTGGAATCGGATCTAAAACTTAGCTGGATCCATCGCTAAAACCGTCAATAAGACAAAATAGAAAAACCGATTACACCCAACTCCCGACAAGAAGTACCAGTGGATCGGGTAAATAATTGGCAGTTGACTTTGCGGAGACGGGATTTGAACCCGTGACCTCAAGGTTATGAGCCTCGCGAGCTACCAAGCTGCTCTACCCCGCGCAGTTAATGCCTTCAATGTAATTATTATACATCTCTTGAATAATTACATTGAACATAAATGGGAAAAGTGAGTGAATCAAAATCATATCTCTACATCTACATCTGCGTGTATAGGTAGAATATTTCTATCAAGTAGGGGAAAAAGAAAAGTAGTTTTCCTACCAACTCGACTTTGACACTCCGGGCAAAACACAAGTGTGTGCCATTTCACGGGGTACGTGTCTAGAAAAACCGAAGTCTCGGTAATTAGATCTGGGTCGTCCGGTTAAGGAGCACCGGTTACGGAGACGAACAGGTGCACTATTACGTGGTAGAGATTGCAATCTTTCGGAAATAATTAGTTTTTCCTGGATACACAAACTAATTTTGAGCTGTTGTTTCAAAGTTTGGCGAATAATGTGATATTTTTTCACCAATTCTTTCTTTTTTTTCTCCTTCTCAACGAGACTTTTCTTTGCCATAATTGACGGATCAGTAAGCAGAGTTGTACTATTATTACGAAACAAACGGAAAAACTGTTACTTACCAGTAACTTCGGGAATAGATTTTCTATTCATGCTTTTGATAGCCGATGTCCCAAATGTGAAAAATGACGAGGCTACGGGGGCAGACAATTTAGTAAAGTAGTTGAAGGAAAAAGATTAGCCAAATTTACCTGATGTAGATGCTATTAGGAAAGCTGCGTAGGTAAAAATATAACCCACGGAGAAATGAGCTAATCCAACCAATCGTGCTTGAACGATAGAAAGGGCAACTGGCTTATCTCTCCATCGTATCACGTTTGCTAGAGGCGTTCGTTCGTGAGCCCAAGCTAAAGTTTCAATGAGTTCTTGCCAGTAACCGCGCCACGAAATTGAAAACATAAACCCGGTAGCCCAAACAAGATGTCCAAATAAAAACATCCATGCCCATACAGATAAACTGTTCATACCGAAGGGGTTATAACCATTAATAAGCTGCGAGGAATTTAGCCGTAAATAATCCCTCAGCCATCCCATTAGATATGTAGAAGATTCGTTGAATTGAGCGGCATTGCCTTGCCACAAAGTAATGTGTTTCCAGTGCCAGTAGAAGGTGACCCATCCAATAGTGTTCAGCATCCAAAAAACAGCTAAGTAGAAAGCATCCCAAGCAGAAATGTCACAGGTTCCGCCTCGGCCGGGACCATCGCAAGGAAAACTGTAACCAAATTCCTTCTTATCTGGCATCAACTTGGAGCCGCGCGCGTCTAATGCACCTTTCACTAGAATAAGCGTAGTTGTATGTAAACCCAAAGCAATGGCATGGTGAACTAAAAAATCCCCAGGACCAATCGTTAAGAATAACGAATTGCTACTACTGTTAATAGCATCCAACCAACCAGGTAACCACAAACCCCGACCAGCATTACTTGCCGGACTATCCGCTGAGGATAGAAGCACGTCAAAACCATACAAAGCTTTTCCATGGGCAGATTGGATCCATTGAGCAAATACAGGTTCAATTAGAATCTGTTTTTCCGGAGTACCAAAGGCCAACATTACATCGTTGTGAACATAAAGACCTAACGTATGAAACCCCAGAAATAAACTAGCCCAACTTAGGTGAGATATTATGGCTTCTTTGTGCTCCAACATTCTTGCTAAAACATTATCTCTATTTTGCTCGGGATCGTAATCTCGGATAAAGAAGATGGCTCCATGTGCGAAAGCTCCTGCCATGATAAACCCAGCGATGTATTGGTGATGGGTATATAGTGCAGCTTGTGTTGTATAATCCTGCGCTATAAAAGCATAAGCGGGTAGGGAATACATATGTTGCGCAACGAGGGAAGTGATAACCCCCAAAGCAGCTAGAGCGAGTCCCAATTGAAAGTGGAGAGAATTATTCACCGTATCGTAAAGTCCTTTGTGTCCACGCCCCAACCTGCCTCCTGGGGGAATGTGGGCATCCAAAATTTCTTTCATACTGTGCCCGATACCAAAGTTAGTCCTGTACGTATGGCCAGCAATTATAAACACAACGGCTATTGCCAGGTGGTGATGAGCAATATCAGTTAGCCACAAACTTTGAGTTTGCGGATGGAATCCCCCTAGAAAAGTTGGAATAGCTGTTCCTGCCCCTTGAGTGCTATTGAACAAATGGGCGTTAGAGTCGGGATTTTGTGCGTAAACGCTCCACTGACCTGAAAAAAACGGCCCCAATCCCTGAGGATGTGGCATGGCAGTTAATAAGTCGTTCCACCTAACATGTCTGCCCCTTGCTTCGGGAATAGCTACATGAACCAAATGACCTGTCCAAGCCAAAGAACTTACTCCGAATAATCCTGCAAGGTGGTGATTAAGCCGAGATTCAGCATTTTTGAACCAAGAAATACTTGGTTTCCATTTGGGTTGGAGGTGTAACCAGCTAGCTAATAGGAACAAAGCAGAAGTAGCTAGCAGAAAAATAGATCCGATGTAGAGATCTTGGTTATTGCGTAGACCAATGGTGTACCACCATTGATATACACCAGAATAAGCAATATTGACCGGACCCGAAGCCCCCCCTCGGGTATAGGCTTCAACCGCCGGCTGACCAAAATGAGGATCCCAAATGGCATGAGCAATTGGTCTCACGTGTAGTGGGTCCTGTACCCATGTTTCAAAGTTGCCCTGCCAAGCTACATGAAACAAATTTCCGGAGGTCCATAAAAAGATGATAGCTAACTGACCGAAGTGAGATGCAAATATTTTTTGATAAAGACGTTCTTCGGTAGTATCGTCATGACTCTCAAAATCATGCGCAGTGGCTATACCAAACCAGATACGACGAGTAGTTGGGTCTTGGGAGAGACCCTGGCTGAACTTTGGAAATCTTGATGCCGTAATGTTTCTCGAATCCTCCTAGCCATTATCCCACTGCAATGATTCTCGCCAGGAAGAATGCCCAAGTTGTGGCGATTCCACCCAGAAGGTAATGAGTTACTCCCACGGCACGTCCCTGTATAATACTCAGAGCTCTGGGTTGGGTAACGGGAGCAACTTTCAATTTATTATGAGCCCAAACTATAGACTCGATAAGTTCCTGCCAATAGCCGCGACCACTGAATAGAAACATTAGACTAAAAGCCCAGACAAAATGAGCCCCCAAGAATAGAAGACCATATGCGGATAAGGAAGAACCATATGATTGAATGACTTGAGAAGCTTGTGCCCACAGAAAATCTCGCAACCATCCATTAATTGTTGTCGAACTTTGTGCAAAGTTTCCCCCAGTGATGTGACTCACTGCTCCCTGTTCGCTTACACTTCCCCAGACATCCGATTGCATTTTCCAGCTGAAGTGAAATATAACTACTGAAATGGAGTTATACATCCAGAATAGCCCCAAAAAAACATGATCCCAAGCAGATACTTGGCAGGTGCCCCCCCTTCCGGGGCCGTCGCAGGGAAATCGAAACCCGAGATTTGCTTTGTCGGGTATTAGTCGGGAGCTGCGTGCAAATAAGACGCCTTTCAATAATATTAGTACAGTAACATGAATTGTAAATGCGTGGATATGGTGCACCAAAAAATCTGCAGTGCCTAATGGAATCGGCGCTAAAGCCACCTTGCCAGCTACGGTTACCAAGCTACTCCCACCCCAAGCTAGGCTGGTGCTTGCCGCTGCGTTAGGTGCAGTCGATCCAGGAGCTAAAGCGTGAGTATTCTGGATCCACTGGGCAAATATTGGTTGCAGCTGAATAGCAGTATCCGAAAACATATCTTGGGGACGACCCAAAGCACTCATGGTATCGTTGTGGATATAGAGACCGAAGCTATGGAAACCGAGAAAGATGCAGACCCAGTTTAGATGTGAAATTATTGCATCACGATGACGAATGACACGATCCAACAAATTATTGTATTGAGTAGTTGGGTCGTAATCCCTTACCATAAAAATAGCCGCATGTGCAGCTGCTCCAACTACTAAAAAACCTCCTATCCACATGTGATGTGTAAACAAAGAAAGTTGTGTGGCATAATCGGTGGCTAAGTAAGGATAAGGGGGCATGGAATACATGTGGTGAGAGACAATAATTGTTAGGGATCCCAGAAGGGCGAGATTAATAGCTAATTGAGCGTGCCACGAAGTCGTCAAAATTTCGTAAAGACCCTTGTGTCCCTCACCCGTGAAAGGTCCTTTATGAGCTTCCAGTATTTCTTTCGTGCTATGTCCGATACCCCAATTTGTCCTGTACATATGACCAGCTACCAAAAAGAGAACCGCGATGGCCAAGTGGTGATGCGCGGCATCAGTCAGCCACAAACCTCCTGTTATCGGGTTCAACCCGCCGCGGAAAGTCAAGAAATCCGAGTATTCCGACCAATTCAGAGTGAAGAACGGAATTAATCCTTTTGCAAAACTTGGATAAGTCTGAACCAAAAGATCGCGATTAAGAATGAATTCGTGGGGAAGGGGTATTTCTTCGGGGTCAACACCTGCGTCTAATAGTTGATTAATGGGCAGCGAGACGTGTATCTGATGTCCTGCCCATGCTAGGGATCCTAATCCTAGCAGACCGGCCAAGTGATGATTCAGCATGGATTCGACATTTTGAAACCAAGCCAATTTTGGAGCAGCTTTGTGGTAGTGAAACCAACCGGCGAAAAACATCAATCCGGCAAAAATTAAAGCACCTACAGCTGTGCAATAAAGCTGTAGCTCACTAGTTATCCCAGAGGCTCGCCAGAGTTGGAAGAATCCGGACGTTATTTGCACACCCTGAAACCCCCCGCCCACATCTCCATTAAGTATTTCTTGACCCACTATTGGCCAAACAACTTGAGCACTGGGTTTCACATGGGTGGGGTCGTTTAGCCATGCTGCATAATTGGAAAAACGGGCTCCATGAAAGTACATGCCGCTTAACCAAATGAAAATAATAGCTAGTTGGCCAAAATGAGCGCCAAATATTTTACGGGATATATCCTCTAAATCATTGGTATGACTATCAAAATCATGGGCATCGGCATGGAGGTTCCAAATCCATGTAGTGGTACTAGGACCCTTAGCCAAATTTTTTGAGAAATGTCCAGGCTGAGCCCATTTCTCAAAAGAGGTTTTTACGGGATCCTTTTCCACCATAATTTTGACTTCTGGTTCTGGCGAACGAATAGTCATCGGGACTCTCCTCTATTCGGGCAGGGGATAGCAACAACCTACCAACAGGAGATACAAAACTTGGAATAATTTGGCTTCCTACCAGCGTGCAATAATTTATTATCTCTCCCCAAATTTGAAACTTGAGCAGCTACAGTAGAGAAATTATGCAGGATAGGCTTTTGGTGGTATTATTACACGATTCATCAGCGCCCAATGGACTTGAAAAACTAATTGACCGTCGGGTAAAGATAAAGGGGAGTCGACGTCTGACAAGCGGAAATTGTTATTTACTTCTATTTCCTAACTCAGTTTGTTAGACCTTTTCCGTTTTGTTGTTCTACCTCCCTAATAAAACAGGCTAATAAAACAGGGAAGAACGTCCCGTAACTTTTGGCCAATTCTGTGCTTCAGCGTAATTATCGGGGGAAAGTGCTATTGCCCGTTTCCAATACTCAGCAGCTTGATCAAACCAAGCTTCCGAAATTTCTAAATCTCCTTGCTGAATGGCCTGTTCCCCTCGACCAGGATGGATGATTCCTTGGGAATTTCCTCCTTTAGAACCGAACTTGGGGGTTTCCCACCCCACACGGCTCACACGACTGTGCCCCTAGCTTCTCGTCTCCTAACCAGGAGAGGAATACTACTCTCCAACTTCCGTAGGAGTAGGAATAGTCAGGTTTTTGATTTTATTCGTCCTAAATAAAACCTTTTCCGTACTCACAGATATTAAAGAGGGAGTAATAAATTCCCTCGTCACTAACTACCCTATCTTGACACGGATCTCTTGAAATTGAAATAGTTTTTCCTTTGGGATTTGATACTACGCCGTGTCTCGCCAGTTAGTGCTTTTCCAACGGTCTCTGCTACAGAGACGAGTTGCATAATTTTTTTGATAAGCCAGTTTCATTGTATCGACCCAGATTTTCAATGATAAATCCTTACGACGCTGCATTTTCCCATTTAATCAATTATCCATGGGACAGTTAGGCCATTTACCTCCTTCAAATCCGGATTGCTTTGAAGGGAGTTGAATCCCGCAGCTCTTGGCAACTCCCGTTCGGAAATATGCTTGGGGGAAGCCTTTTTCGTTGGTTGACTAATTATGAACCGAAGAATCCTGAAACGTAGGTAGTCGCACGTGGTGGCGGATCACAGCCATATTATTAAAAGCCTGTGGCAAGAAAGAATTGCGCTCCGGTGCCTGAAAGTAGTATTCCGAAGCTTTTGCATGTTCTCCATTACTGGTATGAATAAGACCTATATTATGGGGTATGTAACTTCGATCATAAGAATCAATCTCCAAACGCATGGCTTTGTAGTAACTTCGCAAAGCTTCTGCATATTCTCCTTCCGATTGGGCCGACATCCGTTACGGTTGCTTACGCGAAAAAGCCCCGATTCAAAACCGTACGTGAAACTTCCGCTTCATACGGCTCCTCCCGCCCAATTAACAGAGAAGCTATTTAAGTAGCATCACTATTTCTGTTCCTAACAGAATTTGTAATTAGACGAGGGTTAGTGTCTCACGAAACTGGTATCTAACCATCCTTCTTGCAAAGAGTTTTTTTTGCCGGATCAATTTTGCCATTACCAGTACTGATAGTAACAGTGAACTCTTTGGCAAATTCCTCGTTCCCAACGCTTTGCTTCTCGAGGGGGCTATTCACCCCGACAATCTCCGATGATCCAAGAGGTATCCGAAATACAAGCGGGATGGCTGCTTGTTACCCCAATCACAATTAGTCGTTATCGCGACTCCAGGGTTGTCGGAGACACGTTTTGTCGAAATCAGAAGTTGACGAAGATTTTGTATTGCCGATTTCTTTATGTGGTGTCTGACCCCCCCCCATGCTTATTCCCAAAATTATTATGTATCACATAATAATTAACAGGTTTAACCTCTTGCTCGCTTGATACCCAGATCTCTCATGGAGTTAGCTGTCGCTTGCGGGGCTGCATCAATCGTGGATACGCGATCAAAGGATTTGTTCGACAATTGAGAAACACCTCTAGCAAAAGTGGGCTTGTCGAAGTGGTAATTTTCTAACTAATTGGGAGTAGTATCAAATTGCTTCCCTTCTCGAATCGCACCATCCCTGTAGTATATAGAAGCTTCCCTCTCTCTTCTAGTAGTAGGTAGAATTCGTGTCAAAATATCCGCTAGAATTGTGAAAGTTTTATCAATAAAATTATCATTTCTTTGCGACCTAGGCATAATCAGAATTAACTCCTTGTTTTTTTTTCGCTTCACCACCTATTACTAGTCCACCAATTGAGACTGCGGAGAAAAAAGGAAATCTATTTGAACGACAAGTCAGGAAAGAGAAGTGACGGAGTGACACATTGTATCGAAAACATATTTTATGTTTGATTTTTATTACGGGGGGGGGATAATTACTGACAACGGATACTCGTAAATCACTTGTCATTTCACCGCCTGAAATCCTAAAATAAATTTAGATGTTTTACCATTTAAATGTCTCAGGAGAGGTGGCCGAGCGGTTTAAGGCGTAGCACCGGAAATGCTACGTAGGTTTTTAGCTACCGAGGGTTCGAATCCCTCCCTTTCCTAATCATTACTTTCCGGACATTTCTTTGTTTATTCCTCAAATTTTAGTTAAATAGCTATTTTGGGAGAGATTAATTGGAAGTAAGGTTTTAATTTGTTTCCCGAAGAGGAAGAAGTTGAAGGACTCTTCCGCCAAAAACTCCGCCAAAAACAAGAAGTAGAGGCCGACCCCTTGCCTCAGCGTTAAATACGTTAAATTAGCGCATATCTATGACTCAGAAATGATATTGCGATCCAAGTTAATTTTTTTTTTATGTTTTTTCAGCAATCTGACTCCTAATCCCCACGATTTTGAATGATTCCCTCGACTGCGTATTCTCACAATAAAATAAGAATATCCAAAGTTTTTGACTAAATCTGGTGAAAACTTATTAAGCTTTTCGGGAGTAATACTCAACAACTAACAATTCATTTATATTCAAATCGACAGATTCTCGGTTGGCCATTTGATTTACCAATCCCGCCGGCTCGCCGGTTTTTGGGAGAGACAAAATTAGGTGATCCGGTATTTCATTCCCTCCAAGAGATTCAAATTTTGCCGCATTGCGGGAAGTTGGTCGGTTTCGAATAGTAAGAATATCTCTAGGTTTGCATCGATAGCTTGGTATATCCACAATACGATGGTTCACCAAGATATGTCTATGATTGACCAGTTGTCTAGCAGCGGGAATCGTGGAAGCCATACCTAACTGAAAAATGATATTATCCAAACGCATTTCGAGCAATTGCAGCGGTACTTGACCTGTCGAACCCCTAGTTTTTCTGGCGACACGAACGTATTTGAGTAATTGGCGTTCTGTTAATCCGTAGTTAAACCGCAACCTCTGTTTGGCCTCCAAACGCACGCAGAATTGGGAAATTTTTTTTGAAGCTGATTGATCGCCAGCAATTCGAAATTCCCCCAAGTTGGACGTCTTCTCCTTACCCGCAAGGCCTGGCAAATTTTTCAGACGACGCATCAATTTCAAACGAGGTCCTCGGTAGCGAGACGTAAAAACTCCTTCTCTATAAATGTTTCCCAAGTGGAGGAAAAAATTCTAGGATCAGCACGTAGATATTATCCATTTCTATCGCCGAGTTGACCAAAACCGGTATCTGTAGAAATCATAACATATGGATAGAAACTGATAAATATCCACTTCGATTTGTTAGAAGCATTTGAATAGAGAGATGAGGGGGCAGACAGAAACCCACTACTGGCGCATATAGAAATTCGTACCGGATGAGCTGTAAATATTGCACCATATACATTTACATAAATTTTTCAGGAGGGAAACTCAGATAAGTTGCTGTGGGAGGTGTATTGCCTCGAGTTATACGTTCATATATACTGATTTCAATAGTAAAAAAAAAACTTCTGCAAAATATGTTAATACTATTAGTTAATACTAATTAACAATTTGTATTACACAGATTTTTTCCTAACAAGTGAGAAGCGAGACTGAGAGAAAAGAAAAAGAGCAAAAGAAAAGGAAGTGCAAGACGTAAACATATGTGTATTTGTATATGCATACTAGTTTTTACACATTTGCTTGATAGATTTTTACGTGTATGGAATGGGATCGAGACGGATTGAGAAAAACAAATGCACCGGAAATTTTTAGGCTATATGAAAATTAGCCGAGTAGATATTTATGTTTTTCATATTTCGGTTTGTTGGGGCCTACTAAGTGGGGATATGGCGAAATGGCAGACGCAGCGGACTCAATCAAATTGAGCCTAGGTACGGAGACGTATCGAGTGGCAGCTCCCAGATTCAGGGAAACCTAGGATTATTCAGCAGGTAATCCTGAGCCAAATCTCGCACCACCTCACGGACTTTTGGTTGGGTCAATAGGGCGAGATAGGTACAGAGACTCGAAGGGAGTTATTCCAACGAGATATTAGTAACTAGTTTCTAGGTAAACTGGATATTCAAATGTTGCATGGAGTATGTGGGAAATTTTGAAATGTCGTTGGGAGGGAAGAGATTTTAGTTTTTGAAAGCAGATTCATTGAAGGCAGTTTGGGAGAAGCGTCCATCTGCAGAGTCGGGCCAGTATTTGATATTCTGCTTCATCGAGTAATGGGGCGCTAACTAAAATTATTTCGTCTCAACCTAGTACTGCTAGTTCCCACATCTTCCCCTCATCCCTCGGGAGATATCATTACTAAGAATAATCCCAAAAAATGAGCCGGTAGCAACTAATAATTTTCTCGCGAATGAAGGTAGAGCCCTACTCTACGCAATTGCTAATAATTTAGTAGCGACGCAAGTTGCAGTAGAAAGAAAATCCGTTGGTTTCGACCGTGAGGGTTCGAATCCCTCTATCCCCAACGAGACATTTCAGCTATTTCATTCCATCCAGATCCAATTAATTTGGATACAATTAAAATTCAAAAAACTATTTTAAACCCCTAGCTTCGATTCAAAAAGACGTTTTGCGGATCAGCCATTCAGGCAGTTAAGAAACCTGAATGGCCTGATCAATCCTTATTTTTTCCTCCGGATTTTTTTACAGACAGCACAAATTGACGGAAGTAGAGTGGCAGGTTCAATCAAAGACCCAAAGATGAAGCTGTTTAACCCGTTTCGTTCCTGGAGCATTCATATCCTTAGATAAATTGGCCGGGATAGCTCAGTTGGTAGAGCAGAGGACTGAAAATCCTCGTGTCACCAGTTCAAATCTGGTTCTTGGCAATTGGAAAAAAAATATTGCCATAAGTAGTGGATAAAAAAGAAGTAGTGGATAGAAAAAGTTTCAGCCAATGTTGTTGGAACAATATTTGACCAAAAAAGGTTAGCCGAGAACTGATAAGTTTCTCAAGAACTGGATGGTTCATTTGAGCTTCGCTGGGTAAACAGATTTAGCAAGAATCGGATGAGGGAGGGGTTGGGCGGAGAAAAGTTTCAAAACTGAAATGAAAAATTTAAAAGGCATCTTGTAACTCGTAGAAATTGGGTACTACATAATCCTTACGGAGAGGCCAGCCGATCCAACTTTCAGGCATTAGTATACGCCTAAGGTACGGGTGTCCCCGATGAATTATTCCCGACATGTCGTAGGATTCACGTTCTTGAAAATCAGAACTTTTCCAAACCCAATAAACCGACGGTACTTGGGGGTTTGTTCTTGAAACAAAGACTTTTGCACATATCTCCTCAGGTTGATCTGACTGGTCTCGCATTTGGGTTAAGTGATACACACTAACTAAATACCCTCCCGGTGTCGCGTCGTAAGCACATTGAGATCGTAGGTAATTAAATCCATAAGCATATGAGGCAACAGCTATAGACAACCACTCTTCCGACTTGACCTGTAAAATCTCGACACCTCTATAATCGTAACCCAAGGGTCGGTGCGAGAGCTTGTGTTTGGTTAACCAGGCAGATAATCGACTCCGCGTCTCTGGATTGAACTTACCTTCGTCAGCAGCGTTCATATTGATTAATCCCTCTCTCTTTTTCTTTGCTCTCGTAGGAAAAGACCAGTCATCAATTGGTTGATATTAACTTATCGTACCCATTTGAAAACTTCTGCAAATTTTCCGAAAAATTGGTTAGCACCAATTTCGTGCCGCAATTTTCAATTTCTCGACTATATTTTCCGGTATGGGCGCTTGGTACGAAACGAAGTTGGTGACTTAGACTGGAGTATCTCGTTCGGGTAGAGTGGGAAGCTCGTTCTCCAAAATTTTCTCGAGCAATTTTCTTACGGAGTTTCGTCACGGCATCGATGATAGCTTCGGGTTTGGGTGGGCAACCCGGCAAATGAATATCAACGGGAATTAATTTGTCTACCCCGCGAACAGTGCTGTAGGAATCTGTACTAGACATGCCTCCCGTAATGGTGCAAGCTCCCATAGCAATTACATATTTCGGCTCAGGCATTTGCTCGTATAGTCTTACTAGAGATGGGGCCATTTTCATTGTTATAGTACCGGCGGTGACAATCAGGTCTGCTTGTCTGGGGCTGGATCTAGGTACTAGGCCGTACCGGTCAAAATCGAATCGCGAACCAATGAGGGAGGCAAATTCAATGAAGCAACAACTGGTACCATATAGAAGTGGCCATAAACTGGATAATCTGGACCAGTTGGAAAAATCACTTATACTAGCCAAAAAAATTGAATCTGACACAACCCCCTGGAGGGGCAACCGTGCCGCTGAATTGGGGGAGGCATCTTCCTTTTCGTATTTCATTATCCTTCTGTCATTTCTACCCGAATGTTCGGAAGTTGAGACCATTCCGATGCTCCTTTTCGCCATGCATAAACCAAGCCGACGACTAGTATAAATATGAACACAATCACTTCGAGGAAAGCAAATAAGCCCAATTTCCCAAAAGCTGTAGCCCAAGGATAGAGAAATACGGTTTCGACGTCGGAGACCGTGAATACCGAAGCAAACATGTAATAACGTATCTGAAATCGAATCCAAGTGTCTCCCCTCGGTTCAATACCTGACTCGTAACTCGTCAACTTTTCCGGGCCCTCCCGAATGGGAGCAACAAATCTGGGAATCGAAAAAGCCAAAAATGGAATAGATATAGATACTAACAGAAAAATCCGGAAAGAGTCATATTGGTGAAACAAAAACATCCACAAACTCCTCTCATTTCGATAATCATCGCCTCGCTACACCACAACAGGTTTAACACTTATAACCTTTTCGGGGAAGTGGATTGGACTTGTAGCCTGCTTATAGCTTACAGTAGTCATTACTAAATTGAAGATGAGCCGGAAAAGTAGTAAAACTACTTTGGATTCCTCTCCAACTTAAGTTAAGTACTGAGGAACTCAGTACTTTGTATGCGTGTCCGGTACTACCCACGTAAGTGAAGGAATTGACCCCAATTTCATTTCTGTCAATGGGGGTAAAAACATCGGTTCACTGGATCAGATTGAGTAATTTCACTATTTGGATAGACAATTCAAATTGATCGCGCCGCGTTAATGATTTGACATCCTCAGTTTCTATCTCCTCTACTAAACAAGTTAGGGCTATACGGATTTGAACCGTAGATATTCTCGGTTGTGCAGATCAGAATCTAAAAACAAGTTCTTGAACTGCTTGTTGAACCCAACATGCCGCAAAAGCGGCATTGGGCTCTCTAACTGCTCTCCAATCCAATTGCAAACGAACAAGCGCTGATGTACCAACTTTTGTTTCACAGATTAATAAGAAGAAATGGTCCCGTGTGCTCAAAAAAAAATGTCTTTTTTCAGGTATTTATCCCAGTTGAATAGTTGAGACAACTACACGGATAAAAGATCGATTAAGCAATCCCGAAGTACCTGAGAATATTATTAGCTATGCGTTGACACAGGTTTGCCAGAGATCCATCTTGCGATCCAAAAAAGTCTATGTGGCTTGGATAAGCTAGCTTCGCGATACTTTCTACAGCTGAAAGTTCGTGGAGCGAGGAAGATTTTTTTCGTTGACTGGAAGATGAAACTGGAAGATGAAATAAGCTATAGCCCTGGAGATGAGGCTAACTTAGGTGCAAAAAAAGTACCCGTACCTTCCTCTTTGTATGAGTCCTACACTATCCATGCAGAACGTCATGGAATAGAACCTATTTGTTATTACAATTTTGGAGCCATACTTGAGGATTCTATTCGATCCCTTGGGTATAGAGAAGTTTTCCTAAAAAGAAGGGCACACGGAAAGGTCTTTGTGGGGCTTTCCATAGGAATAGCCGGAGAACCAATCAAAAGGGAGAAAAACTCTCAATTTGTCACGCGTCTCTCAGAGAGAGAACCCTGGGAGGGATTTGACTCGGATAAACATGCGTGGGAGCAAGGGAGGTTTGAAGAAAAGGATTATGCACGAGGAAAAAATAACACAGGTATTGAGGGAATTCAAGATGTGGATTGGGGTGGGAATGGTGATCGTGTTGATTGTGTTGATTGTGTTGATTCAGAGAGCATTTTCCTAAAAACAGAAAAAAGCAAAAGGAATCCTGTTGAAGGAATGCTTGTGAAAAATGTTGATCGTGTTGATTGTGTTGATTCAAATGGCATTTTCCTAAAAACAGAAAAAAGCAAAAGGAATCTTGATTGGATTGAAGACAGTGGAATGACTCAAGAGGAAATCTTAAAAACGAAGTCCCTCCTATTGCAATACCCCGAACTAAGAAGTCTATCCACACAATCTGCAGATTGCATGGAGAGTGACATGACTCAGGAGGCAACAAGGATTCTAGGCGACAAGCCCGCAGTGAAAGAGGCAATAATGTCTCTCTATCAATAGAAGGAATTGAAAAAGTGTTTGACCTATTTTATTTGAGGGGAAGTCCGGGACGGTATTCTAACCTTAGAAAAGATTTGAGAAGAGTAATCCATAACGTTCTCCGTAGTGTTTTAATACCCGAAGACCTTCTCCTCGAGGGAGTAGACATGGTTACCTGTCATACTGGCAGCGGGACTTATGGGTAGGGAGAAGGCCCCCCATACATGGGATGCTTACCACTCCAAGAACTTTTGGGAACACATATTATCTAGTTGTGGAACTGATCTAGAGAAGCCTCTTCTCAAAACCTTATTCTATGCCGGTTTGAATGGAGGTAGGGTGAGGGATAGTGGGGACGTGAAAGAAAAGATTCACAATAGTACGAGTCTCCCTAACGAGGAATTGACACAAAAAAGAGTGAAGCACCCCGTCTTATCTTAAAGTAGCTTACCTTCTTTCAAGACACTGTTGGTTGTTGGGATCATATCTACTGGCCTAACCGTGTGAAGCCCTACTTTGGGAAAAGAGAAGAAACACCTGTAGGTAGAAGCCGCTACCATGAAGGGTTGCTTACTTCTAGAGCTTTAGCATCTCATGAGTTAGTACTTCTTGTGTATTTAGTAGCTAATTTGACTCAAATGAAGTTAGGTATTCCTCTTAGTTTGGAAAATGACGGTCTACTTTCTCTCACGCGACCCTGGAAGGAAAGTACAACCGTGTCCTTTCTCAATGCCTTGAGTCAAAAGACTAGTCATGCTTTTTTAGGGATTGATATTCCACTTTCACTCAAGTGAAATTCTATTCAGTCAAAACCTAGTCAGTGAAAATCTATTCTTTTTTTTTTTCTGTTTTTAGAAAAAAGCCGTTTGAATCAACACGATCAACATGAATTTTGAAGAAAAGGGGACTTTCTGAACTTTCTAACGGCTCTTCTTGTAAGTCTGTATATGTGGGGACCGGGTGCAACGGGAAAATCTACTTTACTTCAATTGCTGGAATTTCTTATTGGGGGAGGTTGTTGCGCTTTAGACGTACTTCGACTAACAGATAGATTTGAGATGAAATCTATTGAAAATAAATTCTTAATGACATTACCTGATATCCCAAACAAAGTGACAAATGCACAATGTTCGGTGCTAAAAAGAATAATAGCTGGGGATCAGGTTAGATGCGAAATCAAAAACGGTCCGACGTACTCACTAAGTCCTCAAGGTCTTCTAATGATAACCGCTAATTCAATCTGGGAAGCACAGGAGTTGACAAGCGGATTTAGACGTAGATTTCTTTATCTACTTACCCCCCGAGTGGCACCTCAAAGAGATTCAGATCTTTTAGAGAAATTGAAAGTAGACGCGAGTGGATTGATCAATTGGGCGCTTTCCATGCCAAAGGAGTTAACCCATCTAGGTCAAAGCGCGGAGGCTTTGAATGAGGTAACTGGGGGGGGGTTGGAGAATTCGGGTCTTTTTCTTTGGCCCTCGCATTGTACAACTATCTTTAGCATTGGATAAACCTACTATTATCCACCATATCAACCCCTCCCAATCAATTTGCATTTTTTTTTGTCATACTATTATTCTTTCGTAGCAAAAGAAATAAGACAGGACTGTATCACGCAAAGTTTTTTTGCACGAATATCCCAAAAGAAACATTGGCGCACGTGTAAACGAGACGCTCTACCGCTGAGCTATAGCCCTTGATGAAATTGGTCATATGACATGTATTCTATTTAGTAGAACTAATTTTTTTTCAAGTCGATCAATCAGTTAAAGAAGAACTATAGAACCAGCTATTTACCAGTGCCAGTGATGCAATATGAACTTGCTTATAGCTCTTCCTTCTGAATATAATATATACAGCTACACACGTATATATATACATATATCCAAGTGACACACCCGAACAAATAGGTATAGACCCCGATGCAATATTAATGTAGATAGAAGTGAAGTGCCGGCGACCTACTTGACTCAGCGGTTAGAGTATCGCTTTCATACGGCGAGAGTCATTGGTTCGAATCCAATAGTAGGTAAGACTTATTAGATACCGCGACTACTAAATCGATATCGATTCGGTACCTAATAAGTTTCACTTTGTACGAGACGTATTGCACGCGTAGCCCGTGTATGGGATTGTGTCGCGTCAGATCAGTAATATCCGGCTCGTAAAAACCGGATTAAACGGTAGTTGAAGCTTCTAGTCTGGCTTTAGCTCTTTTCAATGCCGAGTTGGCTTCTATTACTCTTTTCTTCCCTTCTGCTTTAGCTAATTCAGCCTGAGCCGTACGAAAACTTTTTTGAGCTTCGACGGGATCAATTTCACTAGCTCTCTCCGCTTCGTTAACTAATATTGTTACCCGATTATTATCTATCATGGCGAAGCCACCCATCGGTGCCATTGTGGACCATTGCTCATCGTTACGTATTTTTGAGACCCCCATATCCAAAGCTGTAAGGAGGGGCGCATGATTAGGTAGTATACCAATCTGACCGCTGCTAGTAGATAGAACAATTTCCCAAACCTCAGAATTCCAAACTATTCGATTAGGGGCCATTACCCGAAGAATCGATCCCATACCTTTTATTGACCCTCCGCTTGTAAAGCCGCAGCCTTCGCGGCGGCTTCGTCAATATTGCCAACTAGATAAGAAGCTTGCTCGGGAAGATTATCCAACTCTCCAGAAAGAATCATTTGAAATCCCTTAATTGTTTCTGCTAAACTGACATATTTACCCGGAGAACCGGTGAAAACTTCCGCCACAAAAAAGGGTTGCGATAAGAAACGTTCTATTTTTCGAGCTCTAGCTACCGTCAAGCGGTCTTCTTCGGATAACTCGTCCAGTCCGAGAATAGCTATAATGTCTTGAAGTTCCTTGTAACGCTGCAAAGTCTGCTTCACGCCCTGCGCTGTCTCATAATGCTCTTCACCTACAATCCAAGGCTGCAACATAGTTGAGGTCGAATCCAGTGGATCCACGGCCGGATAGATACCTTTCGCCGCTAAACCTCTTGAAAGCACAGTTGTAGCATCTAGATGGGCAAATGTCGTAGCGGGGGCTGGGTCAGTCAGATCATCCGCAGGTACGTAAACAGCTTGAATGGAAGTTATCGATCCTTCTTTAGTCGAAGTAATTCTTTCTTGTAGTGATCCCATTTCTGTACCAAGGGTGGGCTGATAACCCACGGCGGAAGGCATTCGACCAAGTAACGCTGATACCTCCGACCCCGCTTGAACGAAGCGAAAAATGTTGTCAATGAATAAGAGTACATCTTGCCTGTTAATATCTCGGAAATACTCCGCCATTGTCAGAGCGGTTGGACCAACTCTCATACGAGCTCCCGGTGGTTCATTCATCTGACCGTAAACCAAAGCCACTTTTGATTCCGATAGATTTTGTTCGTTTATAACTTTTGACTCTTTCGTTTCCATGTAGAGGTCATTACCCTCACGTGTACGTTCCCCCACCCCACCAAATACAGATACACCTCCATGAGCTTTCGCAATATTATTGATCGATTCCATGATAAGAACTGTTTTCCCAACTCCGGCTCCGCCAAATAAACCAATTTTTCCACCTCTACGATACGGAGCTAGAAGATCCACAACCTTAATCCCCGTTTCAAAAATTGATAGCTTTGTATCCAATTGAGTAAATGCCGGAGCGGATCTGTGAATTGGAAATGTTGTAGTATTCCGAACGGGACCCAGATTGTCTACGGGTTCACCGAGGACATTAGATATTCGGCCAAGAGTAGTTTCACCAACAGGAACACTAAGAGGGGCTCCCGTATCAACAGCGCCCATCCCTCTCATTAAACCATCTGTGGCACTCGTAGCTACGGCTCTTACCTCATTGTTACCTAACAATTGTTGAACCTCACGAGTAACATTAATTTCCTGGCCCGCCGAGTTTTTTCCCTTTACTACGAGTGAATTGTAGATGTTGGGCATCTCCCCCGGAGAAGAAGCCACATCCAATACTGGTCCAATGATCTGAGTGATGTACCCCACGTTTTTTGCTTTTGCCACCAATTCAGAAATTTCGAAGGAGGGAGAACTGGTTTTCGTAACTGTTTCGGTATGTTTTCTTTATTTGATTGCTGAATCGATAGAAGTATGTGGCATTTTACCGCCGACTGGTCGATGATGAAAAAGATTCACTCTTTTCATTTCCACCTCTACTCCCCTCCATTTATTTGACGATTCTTTTTATTTATGATTTACAGATGTGGCTATATATAAATGAAGTAAGGGGATGATAAAACTCACAAATTTAGAGGAGTCTTTTTTCCATACGACTTCGATGCTCACGGAATTGCTGCTCCACTTATCGAAATTTCATCGTTGGGCCATGCATCTTTTTCCTTTTCAGATCCTCTGACGTGAGAGACCAACACTTAGTTAGTTCGTAATCCACGGACTAGTCTAACCACGAACGGATTCCCGAGTCAACGTATTGAAATGGGAAGGAGTCCTGTTTTTTTAGAAGTTTGTGCGAGAAACCGGAGTGATTAGTTGCACCCCGCACGAGACGCGGTATAAAATGATAATGTTCCACCCTCGAAGTGGATTCTTAACGGGTATAAGTATCATGTGGAGGTTAAATTACCGAAAATCACTTCACGTCTCACATTCAAATACTCTACCTATGCCGAGCAGATCTCATCATTGCAAGATTTAGTATTTTAGTCATAGGGAGGAATAAAATCATGTCGCCACAAACGGAGACTAAAGCAGGTGTTGGATTCAAAGCTGGTGTCAAAGATTACCGATTGACTTACTACACTCCCGAATACAAGACCAAAGACACTGATATTTTAGCAGCTTTCCGAATGACCCCACAACCTGGAGTACCGGCTGAGGAAGCCGGAGCTGCAGTAGCTGCGGAATCTTCTACGGGTACATGGACGACGGTATGGACAGACGGACTTACTAGTCTTGATCGCTACAAGGGCCGTTGCTACGATATCGAGCCCGTTGCTGGGGAAGAAAATCAGTATATCGCATATGTAGCTTATCCCTTGGATTTATTCGAGGAAGGTTCCGTCACCAATATGCTGACTTCTATTGTAGGTAATGTTTTTGGATTTAAGGCCCTACGCGCTCTGCGTCTGGAAGACCTACGAATTCCTCCCGCTTATTCCAAAACTTTTCTTGGACCCCCCCACGGTATTCAGGTAGAAAGGGATAAACTAAACAAATATGGACGTCCTCTATTGGGATGTACGATCAAGCCTAAATTAGGCTTGTCTGCTAAAAATTATGGTCGAGCAGTTTATGAATGCCTCCGTGGTGGACTTGATTTCACAAAAGATGATGAAAACGTAAATTCCCAGCCGTTCATGCGTTGGAGAGATCGCTTCTTATTCGTAGCGGAAGCCCTTTTCAAATCCCAGGCTGAAACGGGTGAAATCAAGGGTCATTATTTAAACGCCACTGCAGGTACGTGTGAAGAGATGTTGAAGAGAGCTGTTTTTGCCAGAGAATTGGGTGTACCAATAGTCATGCATGACTACCTGACCGGGGGTTTTACTGCGAATACCAGCTTAGCCTTTTATTGCAGAGACAATGGATTGCTTCTTCATATCCACCGGGCAATGCATGCTGTCATCGATAGGCAACGGAATCACGGTATACATTTCCGTGTATTAGCCAAAGCATTACGCATGTCTGGTGGGGATCACATCCACGCCGGAACTGTAGTGGGCAAATTAGAAGGCGAACGAGAAGTTACCCTGGGATTTGTCGACCTACTTCGCGACGATTACATCGAGAAAGATCGTAGCCGCGGCATCTATTTCACCCAAGATTGGGTATCCATGCCGGGTGTATTTCCCGTAGCTTCGGGGGGTATTCACGTCTGGCACATGCCTGCTCTAACCGAAATTTTTGGGGACGATTCCGTCTTACAATTTGGCGGTGGAACATTGGGACATCCCTGGGGAAACGCACCTGGTGCCGTGGCTAACCGAGTCGCATTGGAGGCTTGTGTACAGGCTCGTAATGAGGGCCGTGACCTCGCTCGTGAAGGTAATGAAATCATTCGTGAAGCTACTAAGTGGAGTCCAGAATTGGCTGCCGCATGCGAAATCTGGAAAGCAATCAAATTTGAATTTGAAACAATTGATACATTGTAAATAAATGTGAATTCTCAAAGTTTTTTGCTTCAACGCCCGTTTTGAAACGATTTTGAAATGTATTAATACTAGGGGTATCAAAAAAAAATTATTTTTGGATACTCCTAGTACCCTAAAGCGGGGTTGGTGGCTAAGTGAAGGGAAGCACGTGTCTTTTTGATCCGAGGGTTCGAATCCCCACCAATTCATGTCGAAAAACTAGAAGATGAAAATCGACAGCCCGATGTTACACCAAACGACTTACTGAGTTATTCGACGTGTAATTTTGTGATAGATTGTTTCATTTTCTTTGTTGGATAACCAAACTGAAATACCTAAGATATTACTAAATTAAAAGATAATTAGTCAATCTATGATTTTTCTTTGTCGATGAACGTGGAGTTGGTCCTTATTTGCTGGTACCCGCATCAATTAAACAAAGATTCTGCCGCCTCGGGAAGAAAATTCAAGATTTGCTTGTTACGCGAGCTAAAGAAACAGATGGGGAGATTATTACGTCTGTAATAAATTGGTTCGAAGATAAGCGAAAATTTGGTGGATTAATTGGGGCTTTTCTCGAAGAAGCTACGAGAAGCTCCACCTCAAGTGAAAGAGATAGACGAATAAGCGTCAACGCAAACAAAGGATTATGGGCTCGGTGTGACAATCGTGGAAATATGCTTCACGTAAAATTTCCGAAACAGAGTAGAAGTGTTTGCGAAGAACGCGGTTATCACCTTTCAATGAGTAGTATGGAAAGGATCGAACTTTCAATTGACCCTAACACGTGGATTCCCATGGATGAAGACACGACCGCAAAAGACGTTTTAAGTTTCTCCGACGAGGATTCCCATGAGAATCGTATACTTATCTCTCAAGAAAAGACAGGTTTAACCGATGCTGTTCAAACAGGTATAGGATATCCAAATGGAACACTTATTGCGCTTGGTGTTATGGACTTCCATTTCATGGGGGGAAGTATGGGATCCGTAGTGGGCGAGAAGATTACTCGTTTAATTGAATATGCTACACAAAAGCTTCTGCCACTCGTTCCAATTTGTGCCTCTGGGGGAGCGCGTACGCAGGAAGGAACGTTGAGCTTAATGCAAATGGCTAAAATTTCTTCCGTTTTGCAACTCCATCAAGTTCAGAAAAAATTGCTTTATATATCCATTCTTACCTATCCAACCACAGGGGGCGTTACTGCTAGTTTCGGGATGTTGGGAGATATAATTATTGCCGAATCTAAAGCCTATATAGCATTCGCTGGTAAAAGGGTAATTGAATAAACATCGCGCCAGAAGATACCTGACGGTTTTCAAGCAGCTGAGTCTTTATTTGATAATGGGCTACTCGATTCAATCGTTCCACGTAATCTTCTGAAGGGTGTTTTGAGCGAAATATCTGAGCCTTACTTAGCAGTTCCCTATAAAAAAAGTTGATTCTCAGAAAAGAAGTTAAAGAATGAAAATTAGATTTGTCCTGAATTCTATTTGCCCCACTCCCTTCCATGTAGATCCGTATCTTATTTTTTCACCGTAGAAGGAGGAGATGAAGCATGGGAAGCCTTTTCGTTGTCGCTGTACTCTTCTCCCCTGCGAATAGAATAATCCCGTGAAACAGGGGATTCTAATTAGATTAGTTATTCAAACTGGAAACCCCTTTCCTTCCTGGAACAAAAGGAATATCATGAAATATTAGAAAGAATAATGAGACGGAGATACATCGTTGTATAAATACTTCTTTTTGAGGCAATTTCATCATGACAGCATCTTATCTACCCTCCATTTTTGTACCACTAGTGGGTCTGTTGTTTCCGGCAGTTACAATGGCTTCTCTATTTCTATATATCGAGCGGGATGAAATTCTATAATATCCTCCTTCCTCTAGCAAGACGGACTGAAACTTGGTGGGTGGGTTTCTTAGTTTTCACTCAAATTGGGTTAGGTATCTACTTTACTTATAGTCGAAACCCAATAGGGATGGCCCTCGTTGACGGATAGTTTGATTTTTCCGGTAATTAAATAATATTGTCACAATCTATGTCTCATTTCCACTTTTCGGAGAATTGAGATATAGATTGATGATCTCTTGGTAAGATAAAATACTTCACCTATTTTCTAAAGTAAAGGGTTGTTCACTCATAGGCTTGAGCCGCAACTCAGTCAGTACTTAATTAAATTACTGGACTCAGTGCATGAAACATAGGCATAAGTAATAAATGAGCTATGAAACAAAGGGGAAAGAATAGAAGTAAATCTGATGATGACAAAATTAATCCATTCATTGCGCAACCTCTGAGGAAATAATGATGAGTTCCCGCTCCAAATGGATCCAAGTACAGTTCATAAGAGGCTCACGTACATTTGCAAATTCGTGTTGGGCCTGTATCCTTGTTTGCGGCGCAACAGGTTTCTTACTAGTAGGGTTATCTAGTTGCATCGGCGAAGATCTAATCCCTAGACTTTCGTCTAAACAAATTGCATTTATTCCGCAAGGTCTTGTGATGTGCTTCTACGGTATCGCTGGCCTCTTCCTCGGGTTGTATTTGTGGTGTACTGTTTTTTGGAATGTGGGGGGCGGATACAATTATTTTGACAAGCGAGAGGGTATTTCCTCTATTTTTCGATGGGGCTTTCCCGGGGAAAACCGCCGTATCTGCATTCAACTCGTACTAAGAGATGTCGAAGCTGTCGGTTTAGAAAATCGAGAAGGTTTTTTTTCGAGTCGGCTTCTTTACCTAAAAGTGAGGGGTCGACGAAGTATCCCCTTAACTAGAATCGGCGAAAATTTAACTCTGGAATATATGGAAGAAAAAGCTGCCGAACTTGCTCGTTTTTTACGTGTATCAATCGAAGGATTTTGATATTCAGCTTAAAAATCAGATTATTTGCAAAATAAAAAAGAAATAGTGTGAGTGTGGTGCAAAACTATCGGGTCGACGGAAGAGAAAAAGAAGTTTGAGGAGGTTCTAAGAAAAAGGGAGATAGCCTAATGACAACGCGAAAATTTATCCGATTAGTCTCCTACTTTGCTTTGCGAATTTCCCTTTTCTAATTGATGGATAATTAATCTATGAAATCGTGTCACTGGAAACAAAAACTTAGTCGATGGTTTTTCAATACCCCACATCGTTCCTCGGATAGAGCTTATGAAGCTAGTAAACATCTACAGCCTGACTCCCCTTTTTCCGCGCAACTGAAGTCATTTTCCGCAACAGCAGAGGATTCGTCACGGGCCCGAGCAGCCTTGAGAACTGCAACATCAAGCAAGTATAGATACGTAACATGTTGTAGTCTCCTAGAACATAGATTTAGCCTCTTTCTCTTGAAAATTCGAAGATATTCAAGTTTTTTTTTTGGCGAAGCCCTTTCGGTTGTTTTCGTTTTCAATGAAGCACTGCGAATTGTACCCCCATTACACAACCGATTATCCAACGAAAAATTGTTTAGATACGCCTCCGCACAAGTTTTTGGATGATTCGATTCCCCACGAGATATCTTCAGGATCTCGTTCTAATTATTACATGAATGATAAAGTGGGCAGACAGAAAGTAGGAATAAGTGCTTTCCCAAAATATGAATTCAGAGGTGATTCTGTTTCTGCAAGTAGGTGCATTTCTTCTAAGTTGAATAATCTGGAAGAAATGAATAGAAAATTAGCTTGGATAGAAGCAAGTTCCAATGAGTTTCATTTTCGGAATAAATGTTGTTCCAGACAAATCTTTTCATTTCAAACTGAAGGAAAATTGATTGAAGAATCGCTTAATTGCGAATTATCGGTTTCTCGTCACAATCCGGCAGCATACGAGTCAATTAGTTTGGTACCTCGGTCTGTAACTCGGACCTTATGCAGGTTCAAGTCGGAATTGACAAGTCGATCAAGACTATTAGTACATAACGATTTTGACCTAGCCAGGAGCCAAACCTTCGTATCTCTCCAATACGTTGGATTTTTTTTTCTCTTCCCCTTTTCGCTTCAAGTCGTTGTGAAGAAGTGGTTTTTGGAACCCTGGATTAAAAATTGGTGGAACATACTTCAAGTTCAAGTATTTCTAAACCCTCTTCAAGAAGAAAAAGCTTTGAGGCAGCTCCGGGAGGCAGAAGCCTTACTCTGGTTAAATGATGTGACTGGCAATTTTGCAGATACGCGTTTGCAAAATTTCGATGCGGACGCGTGTAGCGAAACTGCTAGATTAACAATGGTGTATAACGAGCTAAATATTCAGCTATTGTTGCAGGTAACAACCAACACACTTAGCGTCGTTATTTCAGTTTTTATCCTTCTATCAGGGCGAAAGAGACTTGCGGTTTCAAATTCCCGGATTCAAGAGTCATTTTATAGTTTAAGTGACACAATGAAGGCATTTCTCATCCTTCTACTGACTGATCTATGTGTAGGTTTTCACTCGCCCCATGGTTGGGAAATAATTGTAGGGTCCCTACTCGAACATTTTGGATTGATTCCTAACAAATATGTAATTCCTCGTTTTGTCTCAACCTTTCCAGTTATTTTGGATACGGTGTTTAAGTATTGGATCTTTCGTCATTTGAATCGTACATCTCCTTCAATTGTAGCGACTTACCATACAATGAGTGAATGACAAATATTTCTTCAAATTCCTAGTTAGCAAACTAACCCCGCCCCTCATTTGGATTTGCACCCCCCCCCCCTCGCTCAATCGTGTCTACTCCCCAATACTAAGGAAATAGAATCAATGAAAAAGAATGTAAAGAATTAGAAAAGGAAGATACTTCCCGGCATTACGCAATGTTACGGTCTGTCTGTACAAATATTTAAAACTAATTATTGATCCATGCAAGCAACAATTACAAATAAATGGGTGAAAAAATGGTGGATTCTATCATTTGTAGTATTGATCAGCTTTGGTGAATTAAGCTGTGCATCTGTATCAAACGCATATCCGATTCTTGCGCAACAAAACTATGAAAACCCACGCGAAGCCACAGGTCGGATCGTATGCGCCAATTGTCATTTAGCCAAGAAAACCGTTGATATCGAGGCCCCACAATCTGTTCTTCCCGATACTGTATTTGAGGCAATTGTTAAGATTCCCTACGACACGTAGATAAAATAAGTACTGGCAAACGGAAAAAAGGGGGGGCTCAATGTTGGCGCTGTCCTCATCCTACCCGAAGGATTTGGATTAGCTCCTTCTAATCGCATTCCAACCGAAATGAAGGAAAAATTGGGAAAATTATCGTTTCAAAGTTATCGACCCGGCAGGGAAAATATAATTGTCGTAGGCCCAGTACCGGGCAAATTATACACTGAAATAGCCTTTCCAGTTCTGTCACCAGATCCTGGTACTAATAAGGAAACGCATTTCTCAAAATACCCTATCTATGTCGGAGGGAACAGGGGTAGGGGACAGATATACCCGGATGGGAGCAAGAGTAACAACACAGTTTACACCGCTTCAGCGACGGGAAAAATAAAAAGGGTTGTCCGAAAGGAGGGAAGGGGTGGGTATGAAATCACCATCGAAGAGTCATCTGAAGGTCGCGAAACAGTTGATATTGTACCTCCCGGCCCCGAACTCATTGTTTCGGAAGGTGAGTTCGTCAAAGCGGATCAGCCATTAACTAATAACCCCAACGTTGGGGGATTTGGTCAAGGAGAAGTAGAAATCGTACTACAAGACCCTCTGCGGATCCGGGGTCTCCTAGCTTTCCTTGCGTCGGTTGTTTTGGCACAGATCTTTCTTGTGCTAAAAAAGAAGCAGTTCGAAAAAGTTCAGTTAGCAGAGATGAATTTTTAATTACACACCATTTTTCACGACCCTCGCAGCTAAACGATCCAACTCAGCATTCCACCAGGTGTGGAAAAAAATTGAACTTTTCCTCTCGTGATTTGGTGGTTCTAGCATGATGAGGGCCCACCCGTGGGCCAGTTCGCACACGTTTTTTTGAACAAAACGGGAGGGGGAGGCTTGAGAGTCACTTGATGGGTTATGATAAGGTCATACCTGATGGCCAAGTTGATTTGGAGACGTCAGTAGCGTCGATAGTGTTGGTGGGGTCGGCACCACTAACACTATCGACGCTAACCAAAGCTCTGGTTTTTCTTTCTTTTTTGTTCATGTTCTTAACTTGATTCCGGCAGGTTACTTGATTGCAGTCCGATTTGGCAATCGGTAGATGCAATGACGGAAATGAAAAGTGAATATGAGAAACAAAAATTGAGGTTACTTGTACATCACTGGAAGTGAGAAGAAAACCTATTGAAAATAAAAATCTTGTCTTTTGGTTTATCGGTATATAAGCGGTATTCGAAAAGTCGTGGGGTAGTTATACTAATTAGTAACAGAACTTATTCAAGTTCTTCGGGGGTAGAAACTCTAATAGGATTTTTCCCCACCGCATCAAGTTTTCTTCGACGCATTAATGTATTCAAAAAGAAATGGTGCGAAAAAACGCGCCCTTCCTGAAGATGTCGCCAGATTCAACCCCTATCCTACCGATTCCTCAAATTTGAGAAGAGATCGACTCATCCAATCGGAGTGCCATGACATGAAGCTTCAATAATATTTGAAACAAGTGGTACGTCCAGTCGTGGACTCGCGGGGAACCGACCTGAATTTGATCCAATTCTAGTTTGGAAAATAGAGATCTGTTGAATTGAACGATTTTTTTCTTCTCCTTATTCTTAGTTAGTTAAAAAGAGAAGAAAAAACGAAAACGCATGTGGAATTCGGTACAACTTTTCTGCCTAATCCGCAACTGAAGTGGGAAGAAGCATTCGTCGATTACTCATCGACTTACATCAATCGTTCTCGAAGAGATGACCCTAAACCCGAATAAGCTCCGTAGAAGAATATGCCCGACGAACCTATCACAAGTGTACCGGCTACAGTACCTACCAACCATAAAGGGACTCTTCCAGTGGTATTTGTCATCCGCCACGCCTCCTTTCCGCTCTTTTTTTACATCTTCTAACCGGCCGCGACTCTAGACATGAACGGTCACAAATAATTAGGATCTTGATCTTTCCAAACAATTCTGTTTAATTTCTAATTAAAAAAGTAATTAGAAGATGGAACGGCAAGTACAAAAATCAGCAGTAATCCCCGATAAAGGCTTGTACGATTCGATTCCACGCTCTGTTTATTTGGATTCGGTTGTGTCGTAGATTCAGGGCTCACTAAAAACTATCTCTGAATGAATTGCGTAGCTGATATGGACCCCGAAAAGAAAACTGTAGGTACAGCTAATCCGTGGACGGCCAACCATCTAACAGTGAAAATTGGATAAGTTTTATCTAAAGCCGTTGGTTTCTCCTAAAAGGATTTCGTAAATGCATCAACTTGTTCTAACGAGTCGAAGCGACCGGTTATTAGGGGAACTTCTTGTCGGCTCTCCGAGAAGTATTCATTTGGGCGGGGGCTTCCGGAAACATCGTAAGCTAAACCTGTACTTACAGACAGCCAGCCTGCGATAAACAGAGAGGGTATAGTAATGCTGTGGATGACCCAGTATCGAATACTAGTAATAATGTCAGCGAAGGGGCGCTCTCCTGTATTCCCAGACATGTTTAACTCCGTATCTATCTTGTACTTGTAATACTAAACTAAAAAGAATCGCTTGTCTCCCGAATAAAGGAGAGGTCAAAGGGATAAAAGGTAGAGATGCGGAATGCACCAGCAAAAACAAACCCCTCGAATAAACGGGAATTGATCCAAATTAGGTTGTCGCTTTTATACCCAAGGTATATTCAAAATATACTGGGTCAGTATAGCTACTTCACCTGCGATGCGGCAAGGTTACTCGCTATGGGTTGAGACTTGTAAAATTTTTAACTGATCACTGCCCACATACACACGGGCTGAAAAGTAGAGCCCAACAATAAGGTAAACTTGCAAACGTTGAGAGTCGTTTTTCCTACCTCGATTCCTAACCCTACGCCCGCTCAATTACGTGGAGAAGGTTTCAATTGAGTCTACGCAGATCGGATCGAAGAAGTTGCAGTTAGGAGGAATAATTCCGTAAAATAGATGGGGAAGACTGCTTCCTCTATGGTCGATTAGCAACATTAAGGGAGCTACTGCGTAGCTGCCCGGTCTTGCCCTGGAAAAAGAATTGAAACACTAAAACGCAAATTACCTAAACAAATAAAATTGAGAAATTCAAATCTTCAAAAAATAGACCTGTTCAAATCTAGCTTAGCAGATTTAGACAAACAACTTTGATTCGGTGACTTGGGGTGATAAACTACTCAAGAAAGTCGTATACCAACCCAGCTGCAGCTGTTAGACAATTTGCTATTCAGATATATGCTCACTCTATTAAGCTATTTTGCTTTCCTCATATTCGCACTAACTCTGACTCTAGCTTTATTTGTCGGATTGAACAAGATTCAGATTCTGCAATTTATTATTACCGTCTAAAAAAAAGAGGGAGATAAGCAGGAAAAAGTATCTTCCACGGACGGCCCTCCCTCCTACTAATCCGTCGCACTTACCAATGACTAATTGTTAGTTAATGCGTAAATATACTTCGGTAAGTTTTTGTATCAGACATTTACAAATTGAAATGGTTGAAGCATCACTATCCGGAATTGTGTCAGGCTCGATTCCAATAACTCTAGCTGGATTATTTGTAACGGCATACCTACAATATCGACGGGGCGACCAATTAGATATTCGGTAAAATTTAGTTAGAAATTGTCCTATCCGAGATAAGATTTTAAAATGAAGGGGAGTAAGAATTGAAATAGATTTGTCTAATTTTTCTTATTATCCCCCCGTTTCTTTTCCCTTTGAAAAGAAGAAGTCTTTTGGCAAAGAAGAAAAGTTATTTTGGGAAACACTTATGGGAAACTCTTTTTCTAACGATAATAATTAGTTCTATTTCCATTTCAAATTTAGTGTGTATTGCTTAAGCAATCCCTGGGTAAGTTTTAATAGGCACGCCCTGTAGGATTTGAACCCACGACATCGGGTTTTGGAGACCCGCGTTCTACCGGACTGAACTAAGGGCGCCCCCTTTTGGGGGATTCATTTCACTCTCCTAAGTAAGAGTTATAGCACTCTTCCTCCTCACCACTGCGTTAAGAGGGAGAAAGACTTAAATTTTCTCCCCAATTTTATTCCTCCGATAGAAAGAGGAAAATGGAGATCGAGTGAGTAGGGCAACAACCATCATCCCTGATAGTTTGTGCATGTATGAAAAATAGGGATGACGGGATTTGAACCTGCGACATTTTGTACCCAAAACAAACACGCTACCGAGCTGCGTTACATCCCTACTAAATTTGATTTGCAACTAGTGCTACCAATTCTTTTTCATTTGACCCAACTGATTATAATATTTTATTGCAGATACTGGCTACCGCCGAGATGAAAACTCATTTTTCGGCAGGTCGTTGACTCCGCCCCCCCCCCTACCCATTTAAAAATGAGGACGAGTGGGTAAATAAATAGAAATTTGAAGAGAAGGAGGATTCCGATGCAATATGTGAAAGTATATCTCTCCACGGCCCCTGTCGTAGCTACAATATGGTTCGGCTTACTGGCTGGTTCACTCATAGAAACAAATAGATTTTTTCCGGATGCTTTATTATTTCCATTTTTTTAACTTTTCCTTGGCCAAATCCTTGGCCAAAGGAGTTCCAGATCAATCAAGCAGGAGAGAGCTGACAAAACTTTACGCGTCGCTGCACGGATAGTATAGTAACGAGTTAAATAATTAAGTGGATAAGTTTTTCAATTCACCGGTCGAAACTTCGTGAATAGTCCGCTTATATTAATATGGATTTATGTCCGACCCCCCTCCTCCCTAAAAAAGAATAAGAAAATCAATCAGAGTACATTTGATTCTATGGCCAAAAGTAAAGATGTGAGGATAACTATTGCTTTGGAATGTGCAAGCTGTACTCGGAAAGAGACTGGTGTTAAATCCGCAGGTATTTCGCGATACACTACACGTAAAAATCGTCGCAACACACCCACTCGGCTGGAATTGCAAAAATATTGCTTCTACTGTCGCAAGCATACTTTGCACAAAGAGTCAAAAAGATGAAGGATATTTGCTATTGAGTCGAAAGTGGTCTATGTTACCGCTGGTCCATATTACCACTGGTTCATATTAAGACCGGTATATTTTGGTAGTTACAAAAAGAAATATCATGAATAAATTTAGACGCCCCCCCCGTAGACGTTCCCCGTCCATCCGTTCCGATGAAACTGTTGATTATAAGAATACGAGCCTACTTCGTCGCTTCGTGAGTGAGCAGGGAAAAATATTATCGAGACGAATGAATAGATTGTCCTCAAAGCAGCAGCGTTTAATAGCTACTGCCATAAAGAGAGCTCGCATCTTGGCCTTGCTGCCCTTTTCAAATAACGAAAATTAGATCATTTCAAAAAATTTGTTTCTATGATATTTTTCAATGCAAAAACTAAAAATTTTTGGCGAAACAAATATATTTGAAAGTGGTCTCGTTGACTCAAATCGATATATATCTGCGAGGTACTCTATCCTTTTGCCTGCCCCCCTCCCCCCCCCTTTTTTTTTTTCACTGTGAGAAATCTGCAACTTAATTTGGCTCTCCCGCCTCTCCGTTGAAAACGATTCGGAGAGGCTTAACCGTTGCGGGTCAACTTCTTTTGTCACTAACTTTTCGTACGATTGCAGAGAAACGGTAAGCATCTAGGGTAGCTACTTGGGCGAGTGTCTTGCAATTCAGAAGAACTCGATTCTCGTACAAAGCGTGAATCACCGAACTGTGAGTAATTCCATCTCTCCGCGCTGCTGCATTAATCCGAGCAATCCACAGACGACGGAAGGTCCTTTTTCGATTATTTCTATCTACGTAGGCACAAGCTAAAGCCTTTTTCTCCTGCTGGTTCGCCACTCTAAATAACCTTGAATGAGCCCCCCGAAAACCGGATGTAAAATCGAGAATGTTTCTGCGATATTTCCGAGCCACGGATCCTCGTTTTACTCTAGTCGTTACACGTATAGCCTCACAAAAAATCCCATTTTTTTCTAGTAAAAGAAATCTATTGATTCCCTATATCCTCCACTTCTTCAAATAGTTTCACTTCAATATCTCTTGAATGTCAATTTAGGGAGATACACAGCAGACGGCGTCCCGCCGAAACATAGCTACTTAGATAATTAGTTGAAGTTTCTAAAACCCCAAAGACAAATTTATAACTTCCCCATCAAGTATGCTACGACTATATACTACGTTTCCCCCAAACTAAAACTAGTTGTCCCACAGTTCTTGGAAAAGTAGCTCAGTGACGGCAACCCTTTTTTCTTCATTTCCATCTTATGTAAGAATTAGATATTCCGGTGGCTTTTGCTACTCCGGCTTTCCCTCCCGCAAGTACTCCGATACCCCGGCTTTCTTGCCTATTTGACAAAAAGCCATATGTAGCACCGAAAATGTTACGGATTCCGATGTTTCCGTGGTCGATTTCTCTCGGCAGTCGGATCCTCCCTATATACCGGAGTAGAAACTTGTCCCAAGGTGGGGGAGTAAAACTACTGTTGGTGGGTCATACGATCCCCAATATTTAACTCAGTCTGTTGAGACTCTTTCAATTTCATTTCCTAGTTGTTGGGAAGAATTTTACATATAGTAGCGATATTTTACGCCAGGAGTTGGCGGAACGGCTGACCCATAATTATTACCGCCGAAGCGAAATTGGCAGGAGAGGTGTAAGAGTTGATACCACCGGCCTAACTTCGTTTAATAACTCAATTTTATTATTATTGATTCTTTTTTTCATCGTCCCAAATCAAAAAGATCGGGTTCGCACCGACTTCGACCACGAATTCCTATTTCTAATCGAAACAGGTGGATTGTGAATTTAGTCCCATTTTATTTGGTAGATTATCCTGCAGCATTAATCCCCAAATATCTCAGGTTTCCGATCCAAACAAGTCACACATACACCCTAGTACAAACTCCCCGCCGTTGGGGACACCCTCGAAGAGCGGGGGATTTTGTTACACTTCCCAGTAATTGTCTTGCTTTTCTAATAAGTTGCTGATTTGTTGGCACGCTCAAAAATGCAGAATATTTATCCGGTTCGAAATATTCTCGACCAGTCAGAAAAATTTGCCGTATCTCTAAAAAGTGATCTTTACAGAATTTTCTTATTTGGGGTATTAATGACTTTGAAGATCTGTTTCTAGGTGAGTGGGTCAATAACTACCTAGACTAGCAGATGTTAAAATGCAAAAAAAAATTGAATTTTGAAAGAAATCCACCGGTGAATTTCAACTAAATTTCATCTAGCTAATCCTCAACGTGAAACGTCTTCCAACGCCACGAGATCCGCGACACCATAATCCTGGGCTTCTTCCGCCGACAAGAATACGTCTCTTTCCATGTCTTCAGAAATTATCCACAAGGGTTTACCAGTTCTCTGGGCATAGACTTTGGTTATACAGTCGCGTAGTTTCGACGCTTCTTCTGCTTCCATGACACATTCTCCGGCTTGTCCGTCATAATAGGAACTAGCGGGTTGATGAATCATGACCCTGATTAGGTAACTCTGATTAAGTCTAACCGTACAAGCAGACATTTTTGCATACGGCTATCTTACACAACTGGCGAACTAATAAAGCCTGCTTAATTTGAAAATTAAGCATCAATTTTTCACGCCACGAAAATTTTCTCTCGGACCTTTCTTTACCCTTGCCGCACCACGTACGCGAAGTAGTGTACCGGAAGTAGTTTTTGTTGTGGTATTCCACCATCCTTCCTTCTAGAGTACTATGATGGTTCCGTCACTTTTTTGCGTCCGCAATCCCGAAGTTTGCTATGTATACCCCCAAGCAAGGAAAAGAAATCAACATCTTTTGAATCTTTAATTTCTTCTTGTCGGGGAGGGGAAGAATTGAAATTTCGCCATATCTGGTAGATCCAATATTTTCTCTAACTTATGACGCTAAGATATATTGATTTTGATCGATGGCGAATCTGGCGCGAGCACAAATTGAAAATTTTATCTTGATTCCCTCTACCCTTTTAGTACTTCTTCACCGCTTCAACTCCTGATACGAATGGAAAAAATTGCCAAGTACTGGTTGCCATGCTACTGTTACCTCAATTGAGCGAAGGCAAAACTCTAATCCATACAAATCATCGGCGCCAAGCGTGGGGCAGTGCTATACGTCTGGTAATCTCTCCTCCAGCCAAAATAAAAGATCCCATTGAAGCAGCAAGTCCCATGCAAATAGTATGTACATCCGGCACAACAAACTGCATCGCGTCGTAAACAGATATTCCGGCTAACACCGCCCCACCGGGGGAATTTACATACAAGTACATATCTTTGGCTTGATCTTCACCATTTAGATACATCATGATACCAATAAGTTGATTGGCAATTTCGTCATCGACCTGTTGACCTAGAAAAAGAAGCCTCTCCCGATAAAGCCGGTTGGTCGGGATAGGTTCATGCGACTCACGTTTTAATGACCCCCCCTCTGGAACCGTGTAGGTTTCGTTAGAAACATACGGCTCTGGTAGATTCTACGTGAAAGGAGAAAAACAGAGTAAAAGGGTGAGGAATAATGAATTTCTTCCATGCCCTAGTCCTGCCCAAATTAGGCAATTCCGCTTTTTCTTATTCAAGTTTGTCTGGCCTGTTTTTTGCACATCTTGAACTATGTTGTAACTGGCAGTTGGTGCATCAAGTGTGCTAATTTTTTTCCCCACACCGGTCCATTTCTGTCCAACATCGAGGCCGTTCAATGCGAAGAATCTTTAGGCTCATATTCTACCCCGAAGGGGGGTTCCGCCCACTACCCGTACATACGGGACAAGTAGTTTTTCTTCCCCTTCTATTTCTTCTTCCATTTCACAGTCTCGAAAAAATAAATCTATTTCAGTAGATTTTCGCTCCGGTTATTAGTATTTCCGTTACGACCGATCTCTGGGATCGAGTGACCGGAGCCTAGACGATGTGTTCATCTCAACTAGCCATGGATTCTGACAACTAATACTTCTACCGGTAAATTAGATTTCTCTCACGCATTCGGTTACTGGTGGATTAGTCAGTTCCAGGCGAGGTAGGTACAAATCGATCGATTCCGAAACGGTGAAGACAGGTTCCACCAGGCTCGATATGCCTCACGAGTTGCACTATACGTCAACCCAAACCGCATCCTCTTCCCCAGGTAGACGAAAAGGCACTTTTGGAACACCAATTGGCATGTGAAAATCATCAAAACATGTTGCAGTTACCTCCGAATTGGGAGCGTAAGTGGAAGCTTAATCGATAAAGATTAGTTTGTACCATATTATAACATGTTTGATCGAGACGGCACGGGTCCTGATTTTGGAATATATTAGTGACTTCTAATGGGACCAATCTCTACATTGTTATATACAGAATGGAAATGCTAAAATATCCATGCCTTCACCCTTCTCTGCAAGAGAAGTTGCTGGCTTGTTCTGCACAGCTACGTTTTTTGAACAATCAAGTAGGTGGAACGGAGAAGAAAAGATAAAAAATGTGTATCATCGAAGGGTGAAAACATCGATCGTCTCCTCTCACCCATGTTGCTCTAATCACGAACCGGAATATTTATTCCGATGGTTTATACAGCAAATCTTATGTCACTTCTTTAAGATGTAAGCCTCCATTGCGAGTTAAGATGTAAGCCTCCATTGCGAGAAAGTTACCTGGTGATAATTCATCTTCAATATCCGAGAAAGGGGTTTTTCACGGGTTTGCCTTGGTATCGCGTTCACACCGTCGTATTAAATGACCCTGGTCGATTAATTTCTGTGCATCTCATGCATACCGCTTTGGTCTCTGGCTGGGCGGGCTCGATGGCTTTATATGAACTAGCTGTCTTTGACCCATCCGATCCGGTTCTTGATCCAATGTGGAGGCAGGGTATGTTTGTCATTCCCTTTATGACTCGCATTGGGGTATCGAAGTCATGGGGGGGGTGGAGTATCACAGGAGATACTGCAACAGACGCAGGTATCTGGAGTTACGAAGGCGTAGCCGCAGCTCATATCATACTATCCGGTTTGTTATTTTTAGCCGCTATATGGCACTGGGTTTATTGGGACCTGGATCTGTTTCGCGACGATCGTACAGGAAAACCATCGCTGGATTTACCAAAAATATTTGGAATTCACTTATTTCTTTCTGGAGTACTTTGTTTCGCGTTTGGAGCGTTTCACGTAACTGGTTTATTTGGTCCCGGTATTTGGGTATCGGATCCCTACGGATTAACCGGAAAGGTGGAACCTGTAGATCCGGCTTGGGGGGCCGAGGGATTTGATCCATTCATTCCGGGCGGAATAGCATCGCATCACATAGCAGCGGGAGTTTTAGGTATACTGGCCGGATTGTTTCATCTCAGTGTTCGTCCTCCCCAGAGATTGTATAAAGCTCTACGTATGGGAAATGTCGAAACTGTGTTATCTAGCAGTATCGCTGCCGTATTTTTTGCCGCTTTTGTTGTTTCTGGAACCATGTGGTACGGCTCCGCCGCCACCCCGATTGAACTGTTTGGTCCCACCCGCTACCAATGGGATCAAGGGTACTTTCAACAAGAGATAGAAAGACGAATACGATCAGGCGAAGCCGAAAATCTGAGTCTATCCCAAGTTTGGTCGAAGATTCCGGAAAAATTGGCTTTTTATGACTATATCGGCAATAACCCCGCAAAGGGTGGGTTGTTTAGAGCAGGTGCAATGGACAATGGAGATGGTATAGCGGTTGGTTGGCTAGGCCATGCTGTTTTCAAGGATAGGGAGGGACATGAGCTATTTGTACGCCGTATGCCGACCTTCTTCGAAACATTTCCGGTCGTATTGGTAGATGGAGAAGGTGTCGTAAGAGCTGATGTACCATTCAGACGAGCAGAATCAAAATACAGTGTTGAACAAGTAGGTGTAACCGTAGAATTTTTTGGCGGCGAATTAGATGGTGCCAGCTTCAGCGATCCCGCCACAGTAAAAAAATATGCTAGGCGCGCCCAATTAGGCGAAATTTTTGAATTTGATCGCGCCACTTTGAAGTCAGATGGTGTATTTAGAAGTAGTCCACGAGGTTGGTTCACTTTTGGCCACGCCACATTTGCTCTCATTTTTTTCCTTGGTCATATTTGGCATGGCGCAAGAACTTTATTTAGAGACGTCTTTGCTGGCATCGATCCCGATTTGGACGCCCAAGTAGAATTTGGTGCATTCCAAAAGTTGGGAGATCCAAGTACCAAAAGACAAGCTGTTTGAGGGATTTCTTATTAAAGATCCCGCTGGAGTCACATAATGGGGTTACTTTTCCACTCTAGTTATTTCTACTGGCTGGATTAAGAAAGATGTATCGCTAAAATTTGGCAAATTACTTTTAACTACTTCGAAGTTAAGCCGAAAAAAGGAAATTCTCATAAAGGAATACCCCTCCAACTAAATTAGTACGAGAGATATTTTTAAAAACACCATTTTACAGCCAAATCCATGGAAGCACTGGTTTACACATTTCTGTTGGTAGCCACTTCGGGTATAATATTTTTCGCCATTTTCTTTCGAGAACCTCCCAAGGTACCTAACAAAGGGAAGTAGAAGAATACTTTTTCGATTCATAAACACTATTATTGCATTGACAAAATCATCAATACAAGTAAGATGAGACTAATTAGAGACCTTCCCCTTCAATTTTTGGAAGGAAGGTCTCCCAGTCTGACTAATCTTCATGTTCCTCAAAAGGATCCCTTAGTTCTTCGGACGGTTGACCAAAAGCGGTATATAAGGCGTAACCGGTGAAGCTAACAAGTGAACGGGATGTAAATATAGCGACCAAAGTTGCGGTTTCCGTTGCCATATAACCCAATAGATTTTTATTCCCACCCGTATAATAGTATACAAAGTCAGCAAATTTCAACCAATTGAGCAGGCTCTATGGCTACAAAAGTTATCGATGAAACTCCTAGAGGTAAACCCAGAATCAGTTTTTTAGGAATGGTTTTGAAACCGCTCAACTCAGAATATGGAAAAGTTGCTCCCGGTTGGGGAACCACTCCCCTAATGGGTTTTTTCATGGCTTTATTTGCCATATTTCTAGTTATTATTTTGGAAATTTATAACTCATCCGTCTTATTGGACGGTATTCCAATTAGCTGGTAGAAAGCCTCCGAGCCCCGCCGATGCAAAAGCAACGGCTAGAGAATTGAAAGGAGACACCGGGACGGGAATCGAGGAGGTAGTTAAATCGCGTAAACTTTTTCTTTTCAAGTATTTTGGAAATATGGGTGTGTGACTCGCCGTAATTAATCCGATCCGATAAATAACAAAAGTGAGAAGTTCTTCACTTCATTTATTTGAACAATAGTTCTTCTATCACCGATGTCTGGCCGGGTAGCTTTTGAAGGATTATTACCCGAAACGCAAGAAATATGTATTTATCAAAAAACTTCAAACTATGATTAATTCGCACCAATTTACCGTTTAAATTTCGTGACGACGTTGTTACCCAGCTGACTCGGCGTCCAACCAAAAAAATTTTCACGAAATGCTTATCAACCCATTTTTTTTTCAGATTCCAGAAGTGAAAGAAAAGAAAAATATCTGGAGCATCTATTGGTCTGTATAATTCCGAGGTGCTGGCAGTAGAGGACCTGGTGCCCATCAGGTCTTCTTAGACACCAATGAAGTATTTTGTCGAAGTGTAGTAAAAATCTAAGGTTTCACGAATATTTACCCGATCAGATCGGAACGAGGTAACTTCTATTCATTTATGTATCCCACTTTTTCTATTCCCCAATTAGGGATAAATATGTCGATAAGATGAAAAGATTTCCCAAGACGCTAGTACTACCGGTTATCGGGTAAAAAAGCAAAGGCTAACATGAGATTTAGGCGGGATTTCTCTCCGAGGCTGAGTCGCTGTCCCTTCCCCCCTTCGATGAAGAAATGGAAGAAAAAAAAAACACTGGCAGGGCTTCAACGCCTTTCAACTACTTTCCCGTTCGAAAAGTTCTTAACGGATTCTTAACGGAACGGAATGGACGGTGCTCGGAAAACGTTTTCGTCCAAGCTGTGTGATATAAAATTCTCATGCACAGTTTATGAAGGGGGAGTCACAAAGGCTTACCTATCTCGCTAAGGTATATGATTGGTTTGAGGAGCGCCTCGAAATTCAGGCAATTGCTGATGATATTACTAGTAAATATGTTCCTCCGCATGTGAACATATTCTATTGCTTGGGGGGAATCACGTTGACTCGCTTCTTGGTTCAGGTAGCTACCGGTTTTGCTATGACCTTTTATTACCGCCCGACTGTTGCAGAAGCTTTTTCTTCGGTTCAATATACAATGACTGAGGTAAATTTTGGCTGGCTTATCCGTTCTGTTCACCGTTGGTCAGCAAGTATGATGGTACCGGTAATGATTCTGCATGTATTTCGTGTCTATCTAACAGGGGGATTTAAGAAACCTCGCGAATTGACTCGGGTTACTGGAGTTATCTTAGCTGTGTTAACTGTGTCTTTCGGTGTAACTGGATATTCCTTACCCTGGGATCAAATCGGCTATTGGGCCGTCAAAATCGTAACAGGTGTACCCGAAGCCATTCCTTTAGTAGGATCTTCTCTAGTAGAATCATTGCGAGGAAGTGTGAGTGTCGGACAATCCACATTAACTCGTTTCTACAGTTTACACACTTTCGTTTTGCCGCTTCTTACTGCCGTTTCTACGCTGATGCATTTCCCAATGATCCGTAAACAAGGCATTTCGGGTCCTTTACAATTTATCCGGAAATTCGCGCGAGTTAGCCACACCTATGTGTTAGTGGAAGTATGTATCAATGAGGGGGTGCCTCGTTTCTACTCCCTAAATATATTATTGTTTTGTTGCCGCAAAAACTTACAGATGAAAAGTAATCCAGCGGATTGAATTATCGTCCCGAACTACCGGGGTGATACAATTGAGACGCCGAGGAAAAATTGGATTATGGGAGTGTGTGACTCGTCGCAAAATATGTAGGCTACGCAGATATAAAGTCGGATACTCCTGCTGCGTCTCTCTTCCGACCCTTCTTTAGGATTAAGAATCGAAACTTGGATGTGAAAGCATCTTTCTAGAACTCAGAAAGTTGCTTGGAGAACTTTTCCCATGATCGAGTCAAAATAAAAGGCCTCATCAAACCCCAAATCTATTTCTAGATATATCCAGGATTACGTGAATTTCCCCATATACGGCTTTTCATACGATGCATACATTTCTTTTGCATCAGTTACCAATTCTTTGCAGCAATAGCCGTCGGGGTAAAACAACGATCTAAAGAAATGGGTAGCCAAAGTTGTAACGAGTTGAAATTCTAAACGGGCCATAGCTAAGTATCTTGTCTAAATCAGGAATGACACGATACGTGACGTATAGGATACAAGATAATCCGCGAAGCTTTATTTTAAAGTTAATGAGCTGATTCGGATGAAAAGCCACGCCGCGGGATAACTCCTGTTCCTCCTCGTTTCGTCTTGCGGGATGGGGGAGTGGGGTATATGCTCGAGCCGTATGAGAAGAAATTCCCACGTTCGATTCTTACGGGGGAGTGAGGAGTCCATCCCAACAACAAAAAAACCTGACTTGAACGATCCTGTTTCGCGAGCGAAATCAGCTAAAGGTATGGGACATAATTACTACGGAGAACCTGCTTGGCCTAACGATCTTTCATATATATTTCCTGTAGTAATCTTGGGAACCATTGCATGTACTGTAGGTTTGGCCGTTCTCGAACCATCAATGATTGGTGAACCAGCAAATCCATTTGCGACTCCTTTGGAAATATTACCTGAGTGGTACTTCTCCCCCGTATTTCAAATACTTCGCACAGTACCGAATAAATTACTAGGTGTTCTTCTAATGGCGTCGGTACCTGCAGGTTCGTTGACCGTCCCTTTTCCCGAAAATGTCAATAAATTTCAAAATCCGTTTCGACGCCCGGTAGCTACGACAGTCTTCGCAATTGGCACCGCGGTCGCTATTTGGCCAGGTATCGGAGCAACTTTACCCATCGATGGATCCCTAACTTTGGGTCTATTTTAGCTTCCTCTTCCCTTCCCACTTCTCGCAAACCCGGAATATATTTGGATACGGTCTAGGGAATAATTGCTACAGAGCAAGATTTCCCTAGACTCATTTGTTTTCAAATGAAAAATTTCTATTTTTTGGGGTAATCAGTCTTCATTTTTTTTTTACGTCAAAATAACCGGAAAGAAGTCAACCTCTTCTTTAATTTCCCAATTAATTGATCTGTTTCGCTTCTACTTACACCTGATAAGTCACCATTGAGTCGTTTTCTTTATTTCCTATACTTCCACAACTCTTAACACGCGCAAGACAATTTGGTTCGGAAAAGAAGAGAAATATGGTTTGTATTTTATCGTTTTTGCGGATTGACGCCCAGTTTTTTGTTGGGTAATTCCTTAGCAAAACGATCCCACAAAGCTTTGGACACCTGATCCACAGATTTTTGCCCGAAATTTCTTATTTTCGATGAATCTTCTCGGCTATAATTAAGCAAATCACCAATTGTGTGTATTTCGGCCCTTTTAAGACAATTAAAAGCTCTGGCAGGTAATTCTAGTTGATCGACAAACGTATTTTCGGGAAGCTTTCCCTCTTCTAGTTTATTCACGTTGCCAAATCGCAATCGTAAAGACGGTGATCCCGTCAAATCGGAAGAATCTTCATCATCTTCGATGGGAGAGACGACTCCGCACTTCACGTCCAAAAAGGGGGTTGGCAAGTCTATGAGTTTTTCAGAAGCTTCGCTAAGTGCTTCGTGTGGTGTCAGACTACCATTAGTCCATATCTCGATGAATGATATTTCCTGCGCCGCTACACCGTTTCCGAAGAGATGAATACTATAATTCACGTTTTGGACAGGCATGAATATGGCATCGATTGGAAATTCCCCATCTCTGTATCCATTTGAATTTTCTATACGATATCCACAGTCTTTCTCAATTTTTAATTCAATATTTGGAGATACTGGTTGGGTAATAGTAGCTATGTATTGCGAATTGTCAATTGTTTTGACACAAGGCGGCAATGATATATCACCCGCAGTTACTTCTTTAGGACCCGTTACAGATAGAAATGCCTCTTGAATATCATTAGAATCGCTCCTAAGTACAATCTCTTTTGAATTAACTAAAGCATCATGTATTGTCTCTTAAATACCCGTTATTGTAGAATACTCGTGCACAACTTCGCAAAATTTTGCACGCGTTATGCTCGTCCCTCCAACCTCTTGTGGCAAGGCTCTGCGCATGGCAATTCCCACAGTACTGGCTTGGCCTCTTTTGAAGGGAGATACGACGAAACGACCATGGTGAAGCCGCTTACCTTCTGTTTTTGATTCGAGGCATTTCCATTGAATTGCCTGGATGGAGAGCGATGTTTCGTTCTTGAGCATAAGGAAGTACCTCTTTCTCTTTAATGTGACTAAATTAGTGCCTAGACTCGTCTTTTTCTGGGGGGTCTACAACCATTATATGGCATAGGAGTTACGTCACGCACAAAACTGAGAATTATGCCGCTTCTGCGAATAGCCCGTAAAGCAGTGTCTCTCCCCGGTCCAGGTCCGCTCATCATAACTTCTGCTTGTTTCATACCTCGATCCATTGACCCCCGAATCGCATTTTCTGCCGCAGCTTGTGCGGCAAATGGTGTGCTTTTGCGTGTTCCTTTGAATCCGCAGGCACCGGCGGAACACCAAAGAATTACTTATCCTCGAACGTCCGTAACGGTAATGATAGTGTTACTAAAGCTTGCTTGGATATGAATAACTCCTTTCTGAACTCCGCGTTTCCCCCTACGTGAACGAATTTTCTTTGAATTGTTTAACATAATTGATTACCAATATTGGAAAGCTATGGTTATTTAATACTTTTTTTTTTCCATATTTGATTCCCCTCACCCTTGCCTCTGCTTATGCTTCGAGTTGCAACAAATTACCATGATTCGTCCACGTCTACGAATCAATCGACATTTTTCACATATCTTCCGAATAGAAGCGCGAATTTTCGTATCTACAACCTTGAATTGATTATATAAATCTACTTATACATTTGATAAATGTTTTTTTTCTCCTCGAATCGAATCAAGATGAGAACTTGGATAAGTTGGTAACTGGGAAAAAAATTTACTAGACCTAGATCGAAGATCTATTTAGTATTGCTTGTATGCTTGTTCCTGAGACGATAGGTTATGCGTCCCTTGGTAAGATCATAGGGGCTCAATTCGGCTCTTACCCTATCTCCTGGTAGTATTCTTACGTAACTGCGTCAGATCTTTCCCGATATGTGAGTCAAGATTTGGCATCCATTATCCAAACATACCCGAAACATGGCATTGGGAAGAGATTCCGTAACTGTACCTTCCATGTCAATGAGATTCTGTTTTTTCATCATTCAAAATAGATAAACCTCCTAAACTACTTCCAGCTTTCTCTTGGAAGATTTCTATTATTTATATCGAGACCTAGCCATCATGTTAAAAATAACTAATTTTTTTAGTTTGACTGACTAATTACCAAATGTGGCACAGAATTTCCCCCCCAATTTTTCTTCGTCGGGCTTCCCGATCTGTAATAAGTCCGCGAGACGTCGATAAAATCGTAATTCCCATACCCCCTAGTATTTTTGGTATTCTTTGACGATCAGAATATATTCTTAGGCCGGGTTTGCTGATGCACCTGATAGCCGCGATGTAAGGCTCTTTCTTTTTTCCAAAATACTTCAGCCTAACATCCGAAAAATTCTTCCCATTTTCCTTGTGTTCCACGACGCTTTTGAGAAAACCTTCTTCCAATAATATTTTGATGATACTTTTAGTCATTCTAGTAGCAGGTATTCTGGTCATAGCTTTTCTTCTCGTGTTCGCATTTCTTATCGCAGTAATTGTGGTAGAAGTAGCGTCGTTATTCGTGAAATATCGATCAGTAGTTGTTGCAGTTATTAATACCAAAATAGTTCCTAACGTTTTTCCTTTCTTTTCTCAGTGAATTCTAAGTGGGGTTCGAGGCGGGAAAGAGGTTCTATCCCATCTACTCTCTTTTATTAACTTTTTTTTCCTGTCTTAGTTAATTTTCTGTATTTTTATTGACTAACTTATATTTACTAACTTTTTAAACCCAAATTTTTGGGAAAATTTGGGTTTAAAGAAGCAGAAGTTGGCGACCCGGATTCATCTTGTTCATTTGATCTTGCAACACTTCGGGAGCTAACGAGACTATTCTGGCGAAACTATATCCCCTCAATTCTCTAGCTACTGGACCAAAAATCCTAGTCCCTCTGGGATTTCCTTCCTGGTTGACAACAACAGCTGCGTTATCGTCGAATCCAAGGACCATTCCGTTGTGTCGTTTTACCCCTTTTCGGGTGCGCACTACTACCGCTCTAACCACTTCTGATCTTTTTATAGACATGTTGGGTACGGCTTCTTTGACTACGGCAATTATAATGCTGCCCGTTTCTGCGTATCTCCGGTTGCCAGTTCCTAATACCCGGATACACATTGATTTACGGGCCCCGCTATTGTCTGCTACATCTAAATAACTTTGAATCTGAATCATTTGATATTAGTGATAAGGGGAAGTAGTAGGTTTAGTTATATATCACTTATTTGTATATATATATATAACTATAGAAATAGTTACACACATATTATATTCCGATGAATAAAAAATATGTTCGAACCGAACAAACACACAGATGGGAGGCAAGGAATTAAATGATTAGTACTACAATACAACGTCGGCGATCCCAATGCAACAATTAATGAGATTTATCTGCTTTAAGCATTTGTGTCTCAAATGTTGCTGCCGATCTAACTGGCATAATCTTTGAGTTACTTGAGTGATTTGCCGATTTCTTCGTGAGAAATTTTTTTCGTTGCGGTAGCAACGAAAAAATTTGATGGGAAGGAAAACAAAAATAATTACTGGTTCCACACTTCTGAATTTCCAAAATAGTATCGGGAAATTTTGCAGCTATTGTATTTCGCATTCATTATAAATATTACTAGTCTCTCCTCCATCCATTTGATAAAGATCACAATTTTTCGGAAATGACTAGCCGAGTGGATATAGGCATCTTGTGCGCAGCCATCGCCATAGCAACCTCAGCCACATTTTCTGGTACTCCGCTTAATTCATAAATTATTCGACCCGGTTTAACTACAGATACCCAGTATTCCGGAGATCCTTTGCCGGAGCCCATACGCGTTTCAGCTGGTCTCATGGTGATCGGTTTATCAGGGAAAATACGTATCCATAGTTTTCCACCCCTACGAGCGTGTCGCGTTATTGCCCTTCTTCCCGCCTCTATTTGTCTAGCTGTAATCCAAGCAGGTTCGAGGGCTCGAAGAGCAAATTTTCCGAACGAAACTACGTTTCCTCGATTGGATATTCCCCTTAATCTTCCCCTATGTTGTTTACGGTATTTAGTTCGTCTGGGGTTGCAATCGATGCTCTATTCATCTCTGCTACAGAACCGGACATGGAAGTCTTTTTCCAACCGGCTCCTCGTAAATCCAATACCACTTTTGCAAATCAACTGACTGCTAGCCTTCGTGTCGCTTCGTCCGTTTCTTATTTATTTTTTTTTGTGAGAAGCAATTTCGATTTTATTCAGTATTAAGTCTACGAGCGAGAATGAGCTTTATTTAAATTTTTTTTTTCCCAGCCCTGAAAGGGAACCTGTAAGCTTCTATCGCGATCCCACTTACCAAATATTGCCATTCACGGACTGAATGATATTTGGAAGTCTTCTCGTTGTTTCAATCTCTTCGAGCAGACGTTTAGGTTCTCCCCCTGGGCAACGGAGCTAGAGTACCACATTCCACTTCAGTTTCATCGAGTCAATATTCTCAGTATTTATCAACTTGAAGCTCCCCCTCAACTGTCTTGTAATCGTGCCGCGTCACGTAACCTTTGGAGAGTTAGGCATTTAACCATACGACTAGTTGCGAAAAAACAACTGGAATTACTCCGGTTTTTCCGGAGTTTCCATAGAATGATATTGTTTCCAGCTTTTCCATAGAAGAAATTTCCACGGATGAAAAGTTTTTTTGCGGTGAAATAATTTCGCTCCGTATCTGAGATTCACTTATTGAATAGAATAATCATCGACAGAAAAAAGAGAAAGGATTTAACTATCAATTAGGTATTTCTTCTTACGGGCAAAGAGATGTTTCCTGAACGAGTCGCCCACTAAGCATAGCATATATATTTTGAAACTTGGAAGAAAAACTGAAACTGAAATGATATGAAGCTAGCCCGTCTTGCATTAATATTTTTGAATAGTCTTTTTTCTCTCTATTGAATAGGAATCACTGAGTATCTTGAAATATCCAGGTCTTTATACCCAAAACCCCGTGAATTGTCTGAGCCGGGTGGTAGCAATAACTTATATTGGCTTTGATCGTTTGAAGGGGAACTCTACCTTCTCTAGCCCATTCAACACGAGCCATTTCACTACCATTTAGACGTCCGGCTATTTGTATCTTAATACCTCTACCGCTGGTTCTTCCAACCAGTTCGATGGTTTTTTTCATAGTTCGTCGAAAAGGAACTCTACTTTTTAGTTGCAAGGCAACATGTTCTGCCAAAATTTTTGGTTCTCCATATGGTTGAGTAACACTAATTAAAGTGACTCGGAGATTTCGACTTTCGAGTCCCAACATGTTTCCCAAATCATTTTTCATTTGACTAATCCCTAAACTCTGTTCCTCAATTGGTAAATCGGGGAATCCAGTATGTATATCGATCTGAATAAGATCTGTCTTTCGATGGATTTCAATATGCCCAACTCCGCCATAGTTAGAAACATTTTTCACATGTTTCTGGATATATTTCTCAACAAAATTGCGTATCTCTCTATCCCCTCCAAGAAACTTTGGGTAATCCCTCTTTTGCGCGAACCAGTAAGAATAATGCTTCTAACTTACACCGAGTCGAAAACCAAGTGGATGAATCTTTCGTCCCATATATATCTTTCCTCAATTTGAAATTGAATTATTTTTCTGTAGCTTCTCTTCGCCCTTCGATATATGTTAATTAGTAATCAATGGATATGCACATCTTTGCTACTTTCCGACAACCTTTGATGTTAATTTAACAGTTACTTTACACATGGGTTTTTTTATCGGGTAGCCACGCCCTTGAGCTCGCGGACGAAACCTCCGTAGGTATGTGGAGTTATCCACCCAAGCCTCCCCAATAAACAAGTTAGATTTATTTAATTTAAGATTGGTACTTGCATTTGCAGCCGCGGAAAGAACCAACTGTGATACGAGGTAACATGCCCTATAAGGCATGAATTCGGGTGATACAAGTGCTTCCTCGTACGAACAGTTTCGTATTCGATCAATAATACGTCGCATCTTAGTAACTGACACGCGGACATTTCTTTTCATAGCTCGTGCCCCGAGCTGCGATTTATTTCTGTTTTCCATGACATATGATTTCCTAATCATCGACGAGATCCTTTATCGTTTCTGGCGTGTCCCCGAAAATTTCGGGTAGGTACAAATTCTCCCAGCTTATGCCCCACCATACGATCAGTTACATAAATGGGCAGATGTTCCCGCCCATTATGGACGGCAATAGTGTGACCGATCATAATGGGGACTATTGCAGAAGCACGAGACCAAGTTGTAATCAATTTTCTTTCTTTTCGTACATTAAGATTTTGAATTTTCCGTATTAAATGCTTGGCAACAAAGGGACCTTTTTTTGATGAACGTGCCGTGGACAGTCACTCCTTTCCTAACATTTCTACTTATCAAGAACTTTTACGTCGACGAAGTATGAGGGGATTGCTAAATTTTTTTCCCCTACTTCTCTTTCCAAGCGCGACATGTCCCCAAGGGGTTGATGGCTTTTTCCTGCCGATCGACGTCCTACCCTCTCCCCCTCCGTGGGGATGGTCTACGGGATTCATGGCTGAACCTCTCACCTTAGGTCTCTTCCCCAACCAACGTTTGGACCCGGCTTTCCCCAAGTCTTTGTTATTGATATCTATGTTTCCGACCCGGCCTACACTCGCAAGACAATCTTGAGGTACTAATCGAATTTCACTCGAAGGTAATCTCAGTGTAGTTAGTCGACCTTCTTTTGCAACTATTTTTGCTACTGCACCAGCTGCTCTAACTAGTTATCCACCTCTTCCAGATTTCAATTCTATATTATGTATAGCAGTACCTAGAGGTATTTTGGTCGAAGTAGACCCCCCTTATTTGTAGTGTTCCTCCAATGATAGAAGGTCATTCGGGAAGACCCCTTCCCAAACTGTACAAGCCCCTCTCGGGGCATACAGCTTTCTGGATGCAAAAAAAAAAGAGAAGTGAGATATAGTGCCCTGGATAAAGACAGACACCCATCTGAATCGCCACTTGTCGAAGTGAAAGCAAGCAATTTTTGGCTCGTTTCTATTACATCCTTGGCTTTTCTTTTGCCTGCACCTGGCTTTTCTCAGCATTTCTCAAGAATTTGGCAACAGAATTGATGACTTCGATGATTTGCGCCAACATTATTTAATGTCCAGGATAACTTAGGAAACTTTCTTTTCTCGGCATCTACTCTGTAGATTTGCATTTTCGTGCATCTCTTCTATATGTCACCTTGTAGTTTCGGTATTGCCTCTGACCGTCAACCCGAATCGGTTCCTTTCTTCAATAGAATATGTTACTGAATGAAGAAAATTTCCCCTGCTTATCGCCCTAACTTTGAGACTATTGACCCGTTTCCATATTATCTTACCCCTGCAAATTTATGTATTTTCAATTTTTATCAAATTATGGCACACGCTGCTGTCCCTAGTTGGTTATCCCAATGAGGTTTACTCCAAAGTTTATGGGAACTTCGAAGTAGTGCCGGGTTTGCGGGTCTATCCTACAACCCAATCGATTGAATTTCGAACTCGCAAATCATCTAGTCAACCCGCGCTCAGAGGTAAGGCATTTCCTACTGAAATAGATGTGTTAGGGCCGGATGTAATGACGTCTCCAACCTGCAGTCCCCGTGCATGCAATATATATTTCTTCTCACCATCCGTGTAATTGACTAAACAAATAAATGCGTTGCGATTGGGGTCGTACTCAACACTTGCTATTCTTCCAGCAACACCCAATTTGTTTCTGCGGAAATCGATTTGGCGATACAGGCGCTTGTGAGCGCCACCCCTGTGTCTACTTGTTATTATTCCCGTACTGTTACGTCCATTTCTAGATGTTTTTCCGTGAGTCAATTTTCTACAGGGTTTGTTTACCATTGCTTTTGCAAGATGTAAGGTGGTTCGATTTCGGGGACTCGGAGTATACGCTTCATACGGTCATATGGCCATACTTCTCTTTCCTTTTCAACTATAATTTTTTCTTCCCGGGAGAAACAAAAGAAGAAATCAATTCCTAAGTTTCACCCAGAAACGATGGAATAAAATAATTCTCTTTGAGTCTAACAATCATCTTCTTGCGACTCATGAAATTTGGTTTCAATTTATTTTTCTTTTCTCCGCTTCTACTTGCTATTCGACTACTGTTTGTACCTTTTACCTTGACGTCGAAGAATTGTTCAATCCAATCCTTCATTTCACTTTTAGTTAGTTTTGAATCTACTTGAAAAGTATATTGATTCTGCTGCAAGAGACGAATAGACTTTTCACTAACTATTTGATTCTTCAACTTATCCGTAGTATCCCTCTCACTTTGCTTTCTATATTTCATATATATTTCATATATATATATTGCCACACGATTCCTGTGTAGTCTACTAGTTCTCCCTTTGCTATTGTCAGTTTGGAATCCATAATATCCTGCTAGGATATTACTTTTTGCCATTTTTCGTCAATGTATAATTCTTTTATTTTTGCATCCAACAGGAGTTGAACCTGTGAATTCGCCAATTATGAGTTGGGTGCTTTGACCGTTCAGCCATGGATGCCTATTATTGGTGGACTCCCTAAGTATTATTATACCGTGAAAATTTGTGCGCCCATTGGGAACGAAGAAAGTCGCAATTCGTCTCTTTCGCCTATCGCATGTGCCTATCACTAATTGTTGAAAGGATTTCCCAGAAAAAGGAAGAGGGACAGCAAGAAGGAATTTGAGACGAAACTCCTGGCGGGAAATGAAAACAAATGATGAGGGATTCCTCGAGAAGTTAACAACTATTCTTCGCATCGAGTGATTATTATTTAAGGAAAAATGGATTTGAGACATACACGAGGAAGGTTCTGGGAGCAATACCAGTTATGGATCTCTTCCGAACCGGGAGCCGTGTGAGGTAAGAATTTCACGCACGGTTCTGAATGAGCGGAAAGATCGAAAATCTTCTTTTCGACTCTGACTCTCCTACACCAGTCGTTGCTTTTTTTTCCGTTACCTCTAAAGTAGCAGCTCCAGCTTCATTTACACGACTCTTCGGTCTAATGTTTCCACACCTATCTAATGAGTGGCATATCGCGGTGGGATTATTAGCTACTTCTAGTATGATATTAGGAAATCTAATTGCCGTTACTCAAAGAAGCGTAAAACGTATGCTAGCATATCCTTCTATAAGCCAAATTGGATATATCATGATTGGGGTACTTGCTGCAGACTCGGGTAACGGTTACGCAAGTATGATAACTTATACGTTTATCTATATACTCATGAATTTGGGAACTTTTGCTCGTATCACTCCATTTGGTTTACGAACCGGAACTGATAATATCAGGGATTACGCGGGATTATACATGAAGGATCCTGTTCTAACATTCTCTCCGGTTTTACGTTCACCATCCCTAGGGGGTATCCCTCCACCATCCGGTTTTTTTGGTAAACTCCATCTCTTTTGGCATGGATGGAAAGCTGGTTCGTACCCATCAGTTCCGGTGGCGCTCGTCACAAGTGTCATTTCCATCTATTACTATCTAAAAATAATTAAATTAATGTTCACCGGGAAGAATGAGAGGAGCGACACACCCATAACTTCTGGACGAAATTCATTAGTTTCTCCATCAATTCCAATTTTGAAAAGTTCTCTCGAAATAGCTATGATCATTCGTGCACTAGCATCAACCCTATCGGGTATATTCATAGATCCCATTATTGAAATCACACGGAATACCTTCTTCTAGACCCACTTCGAATTGTGAGACGAAACTTCTTTTTTTTTTTATTTTCTAAATAATTTGTGTTAAAAGCTGGTTCTGCTATCCTAACTAATCCGTCTAT